CACACCATGCATGCTACGAAGACAAAATGCGGACATTACTGAAAGGACAACCAGAAGCCGTGGAAACTGATCGAATCTATCTCCTGGAGAAGATGACTGATCCAGTCCAGAGAAAGCAGACAACTAAGTGACACTCTTATTAGATCTCTTTCTTTCCCACGCTGACTGTACTAGAACCTCTTATACTAAATCTTTGATCGGCATCTTCCCGATCTCCTCTTTCTTTTTATTCTAATTTTTATTGGGATTCTATTCTGTTTCAAAGCTCAGCCTTTGATGGACAAAAGGGCTAAAGCCACAGCTTCATAAGTAAGTTTTCGTCACATTACAATCCCTGGTTTTTAGAATCTGACTTTATTCAAGAAAATCTTTATTATCTGTTGGCCACCACGTTTCGGGGGAGGCTACAGAGGTGAGGTAGCAGTAGGAGCAGTGGGTGGTTTACCTTTCTACCCTAGAGGTAAATTAATGCATATATCGGTATGAATACGAAATTCCTTTTCTGGTAGCTTTTCCTTCGCTTCCAAGACTACTTTCTTTTTTGATTTCGCTCCCTACTCTCGGTTACGAAGAGGGCGGAATAGAGCTAATTGCAACTGATTCTATAGCTGCCGATCCGATCCACATAGGCTTGGAAGTCTTGCTAATAAAAGACTTCCGATACGACGAATACCAATCCACATTGGCAGACGGATCTCTTACTGGAGCATGCGGTATAGGAAGCATAGAACTAAGACGGGAACAGAGAGAGAAGGGCGCATAACAATCACCTAGAAAGATAATAATCACCTCCAACAGACAATAGATTCGGCACTACAATCTCGTCCAGCTACAATCACTTCCTCAAATAAAGCTTAGGGCAAGGCCACTTTCAGCAATGGGAACCCAGGCGAGGGATGAACCTCAAGTTGCAAACAAGACAGATGACATCGGTAATGGTCGAGATGAGATCACAGGTCTTTCGCGGCTAAAAAGGAAAGAAAGTTCACCAGATAGACCGCCTCTAGTAGCTGTCTCGGATGAATGAATATAGTCTTTATTCTCCTTTTTGTTAATAAACTTGCTCCTACAGATAACGCATTTGACTTTGAAGTTAGACTTTCCCCCAGCTTAGTCCAACAAGTAACCAAATCCAACTCTTTAAAGGGCTACTTATTCGGGAATTGCTTCAGATGAGACTAATCTCGCCTATCAATAGTTTAACAGCTTGCGTGAACAAAAAGGGGGCGTACCTGTGGTAAAGGCGCTTCAACTCATTCAACTCAATGGACCGGGGCCAAGCTTTCCATGAGGTAAGCTCCAGAAAGAAGCAAAACGACAGACATCCCTCCTTATGCAGTCTGCCTCTGCCCCTTTTGGCTTTGCAGTCGAGCCTAGAATAGCATAATGTTACGCCCCCGGAAACCGCCTCCTAAACCGAGGACTACTGGGCAGGGGTTTCTCCATCGCTATCAAGTCCGGACTCCAAAAAGGCAGAAGCAACTTCAACCGCTGGGAGGGCCTAAACAAACTACCAAGGGGCCTTAGACTCTAGACCTTAAACTTGGCTGTAAGACAATCTTAATTCTACGAGTCTTGGGTCTTTACCTCAGGAAAGAAAGAGTTGAAGTCTTGGCCTAACGGATAAACTTCATTCATAGATTCTTGGTTCGTGACTTGATTCTTTGGGTTTGGGTATAGAATCACCAGTTGACTCTTTCCCTGTTCCTCTTTTTTCAGTCCTTGCTTCCTCAAAAAATATCCAAGGCTCTGAGCTGCCCGCCCTATCGGATAAGAACAACCAGGTGAAGACTTTTGCAGCTAGATTGGACTAATTGTTTTGATTACCGGAGGCATAAGGATAGCACTCAGCCTGCTGGGTTCGGGAACTCTGCCTATCTCAATCCTTGGATGCCGGGATGAGAGAAGTGTTATACCGTTTGTTGAATAAGCCAATAAGAAGGAAGGGATTTTTCAAGCAAGATAGCATTCATCAAGCCAGAATGCCTATGGAATCCTCCTCCATGGTAGACAGACTACAGTCATACGATGCGAGGGTTAACGTGTATAAGAATGCTACCGAGTCTAAGGGGCTTACAATAAGACCACTAAAGGTGTATACCAGCACTAGGCATATAATCAAGTCAAGACTCTGCAATCTCTTATTTCCAGCTATTGTCCTTTCAAAGAATAGGCGTGCTAAGCCATGGAGAGTGCCCTCTTTATTCGGCTCTATCGCTACCAAGTCATAAATCCTGGGGTTTTACAAATAACTAATACATAGCTAAGGCAGGCAAGTAAAAGATGTTAGGCGAGTTGGTCTGAGAGATTCCCCTTGTTCTGGTAGTGAGTTTCTATCTCTGTATTACTATTCAGTTGAATACTCCATGGAAGACCCTTACTACGGTCTAGTAAGAAAGTGCCATTTATTGGCCTTCCCTTCTCCTTCCATGGCTTATGACTTTGATTCGTAATGCCCTAAGGAGCTAACAATCTTCCTTTAAGTGATAAGCCTCTCCAAATGTAGTTGCCGTAGTAGTCTAATGCTTATAACCAGTAGTTGGCCACAGGAAAGACTTTTGTCCCTATCTCATCAGACCAGTCAAAGGAAAGGTGATGAGGAGAATCTTGAGCAGCCAGAAGATAAAAGCTGTGAGGAAGCAGATGAGCAAAGGGATCAGTATGGAACTTGGAATGTGGTGAATAACAAGAAGGTCAGCCCAAATAGAAAGCAAGTTCAAATAGATTCGGGCTCTGATGGGTATCAAAGCAAGAGCAAGCAAAAACCCAGGAGTAATGGAGCAAACCAACGGGCCTTTAGAGGTACAACTGGGGATTTTCCTCAAAAAGATACTCAGATATCTAAACCAGCCAATAGGGAACTTCCAATGGGAGGGCACCCCAGAAGGAAATCTCCCCTCGAATAAAGATAGGGGTAAGGACAGGGAGAAGATGAGATAAGCGATCCGGCATTGGTGGTACCAAATGAATCATTCTATTCTTTTTTTCTTGTTTAAATTTAAATAAAGAAGGTGCCCTGTTCTCCTCCAGGAATGGCATAAGGGTGTTGAAATGGATCTTGGTTTCCCAAGGTAGTTTTCCCACGAATGTTTGGCTCTTGATTCAGTCATAAGCCCATTGCAGTGAGTGAGTTGAGTCTTCCTGATTACACTCCAAAACTCTAACTGCTTGTTCGAGTTTGCTCTTTGAAGCAGCAAGTAGTTCAGTTCGCGGTTGACTGAACCGGGTCGGGCTTAGACACACCTTCTTTCTTCTGGGTGAGAGAGGATAGAAAGAGAAAGATGTGGAAAGATCTTAATGGTAGAGCATAGCCTCGTGCGGGAGCTGGACGATGATACTATCTATGTAGATAGGTCGGTAAAGGAAAAGCATTCACCAGCGAGAAAATAAAGATAGGGTCAAGCCTCTGATGCGCCTCGGGTTGAGTGCGTGATCAACTTCCTCGGGAGGAGATGAATGGATTGCTGCTAACTCAGTTCGAAGCCTTCTTTTATTTTCATTTTCTATTCGCTTTTCACGTTCAGGAAAAGGTTTAGCTCTTCTCTATGAGAGAGAGCGGCTTTCACGTCCTTCAATGCCTTAATTCCTTACCCAGAATCCCAAGTTCATTCAAAAGAGGAAAGATCGTTAAAAAGGCGAAAGAGATGCCTTTTTTGAGGCTTTCTTTCGACGACTGGGACCCAGCCCGTTCTTTCTAGAGCGAAATGGTAAAAAAAGAATCGAATTACTGTTTAAGGCTAGCTTTCCTCTTGATTCATTTCATTGCATTGGAGGTGAGAGAGCTAAGTCACTCTCCCAAGGGCTGGTTTTTGAAAGGTATCTATTCAAATTCAAAGCATCGAGAAAGTGAGTGTTATTTACTGCTATTTTAAGTGAAAAGATGTATATCAATCTAAGGCTTCGTCTGGAACCTTGATTCTCAGGTCAGATTTTCTTATTATTTTGCGTCGAGTGGGGCCCTTTCGGTCCACACTGGAGAACTCCTCTCTCGGGCTAGGCTCTATTGGACGAAGGTTTCTCGATCAACTATCTTACTAAATGAAGAAAGACAGAACTTTTCTTTATTTACACAATTCTCAGTCTAGTCCTTTGTACCAGAAGAGTGCAGAAAGGCGGAGAGACTAAGCAATCAAAGGGAGGGGGGGAAAAAATGAGGCTATCTGGTAGATAAAGACAGCTCAACTGATTGATAGAGGTAAAGGGCGGTTTCGACCGCTTGGAAGGATTCAAAGAGATGCCCAGGAAGGACTAATTAAAACGAGAGATTCTCGGGGATCGATTGAGCTCCTTACCATCAGACAAATAGGGGGATAGGCCCGGTACAGGTATTTCATCTATTGAAAAAGACTAATTCGTAGATCTTGCTCGATCGATAACAAGGGCAGGAAAGATTAATTAACAAGGGAATCGGAATTGAAGAACGAATGAGTAGGGGAGAGATTTTTCCGCCTTAAGACCTTTCCTTCATACCAACCAACTCCATTTTTATAATGAATATATCTTGTGAAATTTATTACGGCAAAAGCCGGATATCGCTTTTTTTTATCAAGAGTTCATTGACCTATCCCTATACACCTACGACCTATTGAACACGCTTTCTTTCTAAAGAGAATCAAATAAAGCTCAAAACTGCTCCTCTTTCCGTCCATTCTCCGGGAACTTCTAGCCAGGGAGGGAAAAAAACGGAAAGAATCCCTGAACCACATCTTTCATCCTGCCTATACCTTCTTTTTTTTAGTTAGCGGTATCAGTGATGGTTAATAGAATAGAGAGAATGCGACTTTCTCCTTTCTCCTTGTAACATACTCTTCCGGTTTGTCTGCATCAAAAGTTGGTAGATCGGTCCCTATAAGAATAATGACAGTTTTTTTGTCCGTGTTGGTTCTGGAATGAAAGATATACAAGAGAAAGAAAAAGGCAGATATCAAACCTCAGCGACGACACTTCCGGAGTTGCGAGCCTTGGGCTTACTGACTCCCGAACACCTGTCTTCCACGGGCTCAGCGAACCACACAAGCTATATGATCGATGATTCCAATGCGCCTCGATTTCACATACTTCTTCGCTTAAAGAGAGCTAACCCTATAATTATAATAATAATAACCAGATCAATAGTAAAAAATCCCTTAGGAAGGATGAGTACTGTCGGAACTAGTAATAGACAGCAATGCTAGCACTATCAGCGGAATAAAAGAAAAATGCATAAAGACTGATAGTTCATCAGCAAGCAGAAGTAATACACTTCATTCCATGCTGCAAGAGCGTAGGTGAGTGGTAAGCGTAGGAGGCGTGCCCGAAGGGCAGCGGTGTGGTTCCAGGTGCCGTCGCTAGATTGAGATCCGCAGGGTGGCGGGGACTTCGACTTCCGGTGAAGAGACGGGGTGGTAGGCTTAGTAGGGCTCGAACCTACAATATAACCGTTATGAGCGGTACGTTTCAACCAATTAAACTATAAGCCCCTACGGATCTCTACATGCAATTTGCTCACTTCGGGAAGAGCGGACGGAAAGGGGAGGTCTTTGCTCTATCTGCTTCTTCCTCTTCCCAGGAATGAACAATTCAAAAAAAAGGATTTTCTTATTGTTTATAGATAGATATATAGAATTATATATTATTATTATTAAGAATTTATTATTCTATATAGAATTATTAATTAATATTAATATAATAATTAATTAGCCCTTTCGCGACTCAAACTGCCGGTACGCTTTCCGGCTCGCAACGACTCAAACGGGCGGGGGCTCTCTATCTGCTTGCAATGCCGGCTGTTCGCGTTTAGTTAAAAGTAGAAGTACCTTTGCCCCACACTTCAATAAAAGTCAAAATTTTTATTACATAAAAAGTACATAAGAAGTAAGAAAGAAAAACTTAGTTACGGGAACCGAAGGTTAGGCCGACTACTTACTTTAGTATAGCTAAACCTAAAAAAAAAAAAGTTTCTTCTTCTTCTGTCAATGTTGCCAATTCCCAGAATACTAATGTACCCTCGTGGATACAGTTGCCCAACTACTTTCTTCCTCCTACTTTTTTAGCCACTTCCGCATCTGTCGTATTCGGGAGAGCTTGCTTCGTGTCGGAGCATTTAGCAATGCCAGCAGCCTGGTGAGGGCTGGCTGTCTGGGGACAGGTTAAGGCAGGGCCCGTTGGGCTTGCTTCTCATGAGATTGGGTGATGGAATCGGAAAGGGGCTCATAAACCGGGTGGGCGGGCTTTTGGGCACACGGAAAAGGAAAAGTGGATGGAGGGTGGTTCTCAGCTAGAGTTGGGGGTGGGGTCGCTATAGTGGCTAGGGTGAGTCTTCCTACACGGCTGGACGCCCGGCTCTAGACGAAGCTGCGGGAGTTACCACCACATCCTCTCCCGATAGACTCGAAGCTCTTCATAGTCAGGCGGGGTAGAAAATCTTCTTTCAAAAAGAGAGAGACCAGAGATGACAGAGGAAGGTATTCGATTCAAAAAATATACGGCAGTCAGAACTGCTTCAGCCAAAAATGGACTGGGGACAGAAGCTGAGAGCAAGAGAGAGCGAGCTGTCTCCAATATATGGCGTCCGCTCGGCAACTCCATTCTGCTGAGGAGTGTAGAGGCAGGATCGTTGGGAAAGCGCTTTGTAAGTGAAGTGAGTTGAAGCAAGGGAAGGCAGCGAAGATATATTCACCTCAAGAATCAGAACGGAAAACCTTGATTTTAGTAAAATTTTTCATTGTTCTGTCAAAAATGACATATACGGATGATCCTCCTTTCGATAACAGCGAGGCAGGATGGGCTTCGGACACAAGATCAAAAGGAGAAGTAGAAAGAGCGTCTTTAAAAAAGGAAGGGCAGGGCCGACTTTTTTCCCAGCTTGCAACCCATACAAGTAGAAATCTCAATGTTAGGTACAGACCCCAACATTCCAGTAGAAAGAAAATATCTAAGTCTTGGGCTGGAGACATGTCCTAATCTACGATGCCACAACAAAAAAAGGGGAGTAGAGGAAACAACACCAGACACAGCAAAAAAGGCAAAAGACTGAGGTAAACGAAGTTTCTCCAAAAAAGAGAGCTTGCCAACTCTACGGTCCTTCCCAATCCCCTTCTAAAAGACCTCTCGCATGATCCTCTACAAGACAGGAGGTAGGAGAGAAGTGAATATAAGCATTTTTTTTTTCAAGCCGGAAAGAAGATTCACGGAGAGCAGGAAGATGAAAAAGAGCAGAACATATTCGATGATAACGAGAGAGAGTACCAAGACTTGTTAGAGGGAATTGTTCGGAGTTTGCAGTTTAAACAATAAGGAACTTAGATGGAGAACGAAGAGAAGAAAGAAGTGAAGAATCACCAGTCATCTTCTTCGATGCACCCGAAGAAAGTAAGCAGCCCCCTATGTTGTAAGCGTAAGGGGGAGCAAATACCTTTAGGAGGAAAAGATATGACAAGACGGATTCAACCTCTGAATCTGCTTCCGCTGTCGTGGGGTAAAACTATCTGTGTCGGGCGTGGGAGTGCTCCTAAGATCATAGAAGTAATGCTTCAGAGGCCCTATGGAGTAAGGGGATTGGTAAGTTTCCGATTCAGTAGGCGTCTCCGGGGGAGCAGCAAGATGAGCTGTGTCTGACTGTCGACGAGAGTTTGCATTCTGCCGCTTGCGAGAGTCTGCAATCATGTGACCTGGCTTCTTGCAATAGTAGCATCTTGGACATGTCTCGTTGGCCTGATGCACCAGCAAAGCTTCCAGATTGAAGATTCTGACCATAGGGTCGATGTCCCGAAGCATGTTCAGCTGCAAGAACCTGATTGATCTGAAGCACCCTGAGTAAGAAAAAATCTACCCCCAGCACCCAACCTAGTAAAGGGAAGCAAGTCGAGTCTCCTCCGGATCTCACATCAGCAACTACTCTCTCAATGTCTGGTGGAGGAACTCGATGTTGAATTGAGGATCTAACATTCTCGAACTCAGGCCTCAAGCCCATCAAAAACTTAGAGAGCCTCTTTATACTCTATAAGGCTATTCTATGTTATATGAAATTCTTCCCGGCAAGAGCCTTTAGAATTGGTGCCCCTATCTTTGAAAGGGGTCCCTCATGTTCAGCTGGTCCCATAGAAGCCTAAGCCTTCGGTAATAAATAATATAGCACACTTATTTCTTTATTTTACCTATAAGCTAAGGCATGTTCTTCATGTTGCAATTGATAGAAAGGTGGAGAATCATCCTGAGAATCAAGATTATTTAATCTTTAGCAGTCGAAAAAGAGGTGACGGGGGCTCAAAGGAAGTAAACAAGTCATCCCATTTGAAGCTAAGCACTTTTCATCTTTTCTTTTGTAGGAAAATCCCCTTCTCTAGTCTTGGGAAATTGAGCGACCCTAAGAAGCACAAGACATTTTCCCGAGCAAATCATTCTTCATCGCATAAGCCCATGACAAGTCATTTCCAGATGCTTCTTTCGGAAGAGCACGGGATTCGCCTATGGAATCCGTTGTACTAAGACCCGCAAGATCATCCAAGGACTGAAAATCGGGACTCAAAACTAGTCAAGAAGGCTTAACTCAAGCAATCACTCAAGAGAAGAAAGGATTTGATTTTCGCTTGCCGGATTCGTAAAAAAGAAAGAAGAGGAAGCCGGGTCTTCTTTTTAGGGCAATAAATGGGCTTAAATTAAAGAGCTAGGGTGGCAGCAAGAGTATCTCAAAAACTCGAGTTCAAGACCTCCGATTCCATTCCAATCTGATTGACTAGATCCGATCACATGATCAAAGAACTATTCATGAATAAGAAGCCAATTTCTATTTTTTTAAGGAAGCGCTTGATCTGGGCCTTAGAAGGGCATCGAGATCAAGGAGATCGTGGGATCAAAGTGGACGTTCCCGATTTCCATGGCCGATTGCATCCCGAGGACTTTCACTTTCTTGATTGGCTAGGTAGCGTGGAGAAGTTCTTTGATTGGAAAGAACTATCCGAGGTGTGCGAAGGTTAAATTCCTGAGCACGGGTCATGCCTCAATTTGGTGGGATCAAGTCCAAGCAAGGCGTGAGCGGAAAGGCAAAGGGAAGTACATGGGACAAGATGCGATCGAGGTTGCGGGAGAAATTTCTACCCTCCGATTAGACCCAAAGCTTGTTCCAAAGGGTTGACTTCGCTTTGCTTTAAAGGATAGGGGGGAGAGAAGCGTACAAGAAAGCCCCTACTCCTAACAAGTTGCGGAGTTCTACCAATTGTTTATTCGCAATGGCTTGAACGAATCCGACGAGGAATCCCTTGCTTGATATTGATAGGGCTTGAGTTTCGAAATCCAAGATGAAATCTCGATGCATCGGATGTGGAAAGTGGCCTATCACCTTCGTGTGCCTCCGTTTGCCACAATGAGTGCAACGGAGCTTCTCTCTATCTGCAGAAGACATGGGGGCCTGGGTCTGGCCCTTACCAGAACTCTGGTTCCCTCTGTACGGTCTAGAATCAGCTACCAGTTCAGACCTCTCTGAAATATTAGAACCACCACTCATAGCACGACGACTTGCTTCACCCCTCATGTAATTGTAAACAGATTCCAAGGAAGGTCAAGTATCCTTCCCTAGAACCTGCACCCTCTGAAGCTCATACTCAGATCGAAGCCCGGCCAGATACTCGAAGATTCTCCGCTGCTCATTCTGTTTCCTAATGCCTTCCACTGTGGTCGCTAAGGGCTGATAGTGATCTAATTTCGCCCACTTCTTTTTCTTTTTAGCCTAGCCCTCTCCTTTAAAAAAAGAAAGTTTGATAGAGTTCTTTTCATCAAGGTCCATTCTTGTGATTGGAAGAATGGCTTCTGAATCGGATGCCTCCTGACCCTTCTGATGAGTGAGGGCATATCCTCATGAATTAGACGACCTCGAAAGGAACCATTAGAGGAAGGGTGGTCTACGATCAGGTGAGGAAACTGGCCAAAAATCAAGCTAGAAAGCGGATCTAGACTGAATTGAATCGCGAACTATTTGCTTGCAGTTGACATAATGACTGGTGAATTCTCCATGCCGTGAAAGTCATTGTTAACTATATCCACTCCCAGCTGAACAGATTGGAAGAAAGAGTTGAAGATCTTGAGACAGGGCGGGGTTCCATACCTTGAATGCGAACCTACTGACAACCAAAAGAGAAAGTGTTACTATAACAATGATTCTTCGTGCGCCTCTTTCTTTTCCATGGATACTTATGTAATAATTAATTCATTTCGCTAGCTTTCTAAAAGAGTTTGGAAGATACTGGGTAAGGCTTTCACCTTTCACATCCCATTTCAGTACGTTGCCTGATTCTCTCTTCATTGGCTTAGTCAGCCGGGGCTTCTTCCACTTCAAGGCCCTAAGGCGGAATATCCCATCCAGTTGACGAGACACTAATGACCTAAAGTAGCCAAAGCTCAGGGAAAAAGGAGTTCTTGCCGCTAAGTCCCTCTTTGGTACTGTTTTTTGCTAATTCCCAGATATCCACCAGATGAGACTGTTTCCCAAGAGCCCACAGAGAAGCGCCTGGCCAGACAAATAGCTTAGTCGCAGGAAGATTTCCCAACTGAGGTACAATAGGTCTCAGGATCATCCGATCTATGAGAATCTCTGGGAAAGCACTCGTCGACTCAACCGATCAATAGAAGGCCTCTGAGAGGAGCCTCTTCTAGTTCTTGCATGACGATCCCTTCCCCTTTCCTCACATCAAGGGATAGAAAGGAAGAAGTGATTGGAGGATTTTTCCCGGCGCAATAGTCTTTGCTCCCTTCAATCGCGGATGGGGTACCGAGAAAAGTGACTCCTTTCCTTGCATTCCCGGCTTGGATTGAGATGCCCCAAGCCTGTCTTGATTCGGGGACGTCTGTACACCCTCTACTTGGCGTTGATGGCTAGTATAAGGAGGCTTCGGTCTTCCAAAAGATCTTTCACTATAGTGGGAAGAAGACAGGTGGGAGCGAGCGAAGCCACTCGACTGAAAGGAGAGGACTGAAGGACGGGTCTCATGCCTTCCTTAAAGAAGCTGCTTGCCTGAACATGAACAGGTATTACTATTGCCCGCTTGCCTTACTATAGGACTCAGAGGCCCCAGGGGAGTTTACTCGACTTCAACATTTAGAGCTCCCTAAATTCCAGAACTCGGATTAGGATGCCATCACGGATTGACGACGTCCCTAGGGAATTCAAGTAGATCCTGAGATTGTTTACCATAAAGTCAACCACTTAGGGAATGTCCCAGACAAGGAGTAGCTCCAGACTTGACGAGTTCAATAGACCGGCCTGATTAGGACAGGGGAGAAGAAGCTCGACTTTTAGGTCTTGGTTCGGGTCCTGATTATAGCTCCCAGAAGAGATCTTGGAATTGCTCGCACCAGAACTAAGAAGCCTGTCTGCCCCAAGAGGATATAATAGGTCTTCCCCGGACTCAAGACCAGCTGGCTCTTCAAGAAGTCACTCAAGAACTGCTCAAAGTTTTTCATCTGATCAAAAGGAAGTAATAGACCTTGGCCAGGGTAAGGAATAATTGGTTGCTCGCTCAGCTCCAGGGGAAGGACTAACTGCACCCAAGGAAGAAGGAATTAGCGGTCCTAGATCTTAACTCTGAGCTAGAAGAAGGGGCTTGTCGGGGAATCTTCTCTTGTCGGAAGGAAGAGCCCAGTTGCTATTATTTATGGAATTTCCCGAACCGGAAGTCACATCAAAAGGGTTTTCGATGCCTCACCTCCCAGCAGTGAATATTAACGAATTGCCTGCACCAGAACTAAGAAGCCTTCCTTGGAGAGTCAGCAACTCCTAAAATAAAAGGAAGGAATCTCAACGGTTGGAAGTAAGCCACCAGACTCATAGTCTAGAAGTCCAATCCCTGAGGCGAAGAGTGATAATATGTCTTAGGCTCCTGGTTGACCAGATTGAGACAAGGATGAAGACCCTAGTGAGGACCCACTTGATACTGTCTTTCCAGGGGGAAGGTTTGAAGCAGACTCAGAGAGGAGCCACTTATAAGCAGTCACTCCAAGCGGGACAGACTCACTGGGAATACTAGCCCTTGGACACACAAGCTACAAAGCTCCAACTCAATGTTCAGCTCTTAAAGCATAGGTTCCGGGTCTCATAGGAGAAGGAGTAAGCGGAATACTACTTTTAGGAGTGCCGTCGCAGGCTTGCACAGGATGAGGTTAAGAGTCTTCGGATCTTCCATCTCCCTCAGGAAAAGCACTAGCCCATAAGAGCTCATCCGTGGGTAACCCTTCAACTACAACTAATTATGGAATTTCCGGTGGAAGAATTCTTTTCGCCCTCTTCAAGAAGGCCGCTTTTAACGATCTCTCCAATAGACCAGATCAGCAGGGGGAAGCAAGTCATGGCTAGAAAAGAAAGCTCTAAGCCTTTTGCGGGCGGTAAGTCATCTCCTAAAGTTTTAGACCTTCCTCTTAGGCCTTGTTCAAGAGACCTCCTTGGCCTGAGAGCAACTAAAGACCAGAAAGCAGCTTTTCCAGGACCAGTGGGAGGGGAAGGAAGTTCGGCAGCAGATAGGGCAGGAAGTACAAATGGAAGAGACTGAGACAGGGATGAACCTCCAGTTCCTATTAGTAGATAATTGACAGGGCGGACAGCTTCACCTATTTCATTTCCGGCTGGAGCACCTTCCTTTGTGAGAGTATCTCCCGACTTTTTCCCACTGAGGCTTGAGCCCATTGACACTTTCGTAGCATGTAAATAAAGCGGAAACAAACCTGTGGGATAAGTCAGCAAATCACATCATATATCGGATATCGCATCGGAAAGAGAGATGGATTCTCCCTTCCGGGCAAGTTCTGAGGAACGTCGACTTTATAGTCTTTATCCCCACTGGGTAAGTGGGAATCAGATTCATTGATTTGATTGAACCTAGCGGGTAGCGCGCTACTTCAAAGCTTGCACCCGGCAACGACTTTCACTTCCTAAATAGAAAGGAAGGAAGGGAAGAGGTAACTCACCAACAGGAGGAGGATATGAAATAGAGCACCAAAAACCGTTCCACTCGAGCGGAACTTCTAACTGAAGCTGCTCACGTTTTTCAGCAGGGTCTGGGCTACGGGGTCCTTTTCCAACCCCTCTCTTATGCGTTCGGGGATGGCCCCTTTGAGTTGGCTCATGGCTGCTATCTCTTCTACTTCTAACTTTAAGGATGCCAACTCGGCCTTTCGACTTAGTGCGTCGGCAACTTGATTGGATTGGTCCTCCCAGGCTTGTACTCGAGGACCATGCCGAACCCCGCCAGAAAGTCTTGCCGCCGTGCCCGCTTGGGGCTCTCTTCTGAGTAAGGAAATAGCTCGTAGTCACGTTCTCGGTCTTGACCACGAACCTTGAGCGCAGTGTAGTTTTATTCGAAGCTCCCATTTCTATTCTATATACAAAAATATCTGTTTGTGATGAAATCGACTCTCACTTCTCACCTTTGATCCTTCTTTCATTCTTTAGAGGGGAGTCAGTCGTCATGGAAAAAGCATAACATATTTCCATTCGTGGACCCAGGTCAACGTGCATGTCATATACGATGGAATGAGATAGATCCCATTCTAACCCCCACCTGGCTGCTCAATACCAACCATTAGAGGTGAGGAAGATTTAGAAAACTTCCCCAGGGGATAGGAACGTACTGAATCAACGGGCAGGCAGACAGGACTTTAGCGAACGAGCAATCTCCAATTCCCGCTAATCACTCTACTCCTCCTGCGAACCATTGATGAGCCAGCCGAGCTTCTTTGTTTAGTTTGGTTTTTTCTTTCTCTGAGTAATGCCCTTTGATGTAAGGGGTCAAAAAATGAGCTAAGCGCCAAGCGAAGAACCGTACCAAGGTGAGTACAGGGATGTGGTGAAGCATACCGAGAGAAAAAGCGCTGAAATGAACCATATCGAGCACAGGTCTCACTCTACAAGTTCAGTTCGATGAGCTCCTATCGGACCTGTGAAAGTTTCGTTTTTGACTAAATTAAGAAAGACGGGCTTTGCTGCGACGAGGATGCCTTTTTTAATCAGCCAACGTCAAGACCTGCAATAGAGTCCTACCACGTTAAGGGAGAGCACCCAACTTGCTTGTTGACACGTGAGGGGAAATAGGAGTCTGAGGTGGCAGGATTGACCACTAGAGCCCTATGGTAGTGATGGTTGGTCCCACTACTTCTTCGAGTGCCTTTTACGCTTAGCGTCGGAAAGAGGTGCTTCTACAGCGAAGGTGCTAAAACCTAAAACTAGGCGAACTTACTTCGGAAACTTAAACGAATCAATTCCCACTTGACCCATTCTTCTGACTGCGCTAGCATCATCGGATACGGCAACAGAGATTCTTCCAACTTCGCTCTCAGGGGCGGGCTTGTAGACTATTGAATTCCAACTTCGAGCTCCTTCTACTCTAAACTACCGTGTGCCTATTTGGAGCTTTTCACAGTCAAAGTCAAACGTTTGTCGGCGGCAACATCGGCATGCGTTATATAAGACTTTCAGCGCACCTGAACTACCCATAGTCTATCTAGTTACGGGGTTGCACTCAATAGTCAATCAATTCGTTTTTCCGTAGGTTTTTATATAGGAAAGAAGTTTTCACTTTTCCATTCTTTTAGGCGCCTGACCACACTCACACTTAAATAGGAATAGGAATAGGAAGCTGACGTAACGTAACTAGAAAAGAAAAAGAAAGAGAAGGAAGCGTCAAAGAGCTAGAATGTGCTCACTGATGGAACTACACAAGCAAACGGTTATTTTCTTAGTTACGGGCCGAAGACTAAAAGAATCGAAATAATAAATTATATATGTATATAAGAAGAAAGAGATTCAGTTACGAGTCTTGGTTCAAGAGTCTCGATGCAGAGGAACCACTGCCCATAGGTGCTTTCACGAAAGCCGGTCCCCAGTTGGCTAATGTACGACTTAAAGACCTCGACCTGTTTTCGCTTTAAAAAAGGAACCCGCTTTTTTTTGGTATGCCACTCCGCTAGCAAGGAGCGCCGCGAGCAGAGCGAGAGAACGAAGTTTACTGTTGTTATGACTGAATTAGCACCTTTTTTATCTATTTAGTGATCAGTCCGCTAGTGGTGGCAGGCTGCTTTTATGGTTTTTTCTGTATCCCCACGTCAGAGGATAAAAGAGTTAACTAAGTATCAGATCGACCAAATTGAACAAATGATAGGTCAAGATCATGTTGTAAATAGGGAATTAGGGGGATCGACCAACCATGGACGGAAGGCAGAGGTCTCAAAAGGAAAAGAAAAGGGTCTTTTTCGAACAAATGGTAAGAAAAGAAAAGGGAAGAAAAGAGCTAACTGAAGCTTTGACTTTTCTCGACGTAAGGAAAGGACTCAAAGCGAAAGCTAGAGGGAGAGGTCAGTGGCTCCACCAATGGGACTTTCCAAATCCCTTGACTTGATGAGGTCTTGAAAAACAGGATCTTCGGCCTCTCATCCCTTCGCCGGGGATAAAAATGAGAGAATTCAGTCTACCCCCGAATCCTTCATTTTCGTATGCCACATTCGGAATTCTACTAAGATTAGGGCTAGTGGAGTAGGATTCTACCATCGTGAGCTTTCGGAAAAAAGGTTTTCGGAATACCAGTTGTCAGAGAAAGTTTGACTAGTTGTAGGAATGAAAAGTATGTTGCCATTGAGGAGCTAAGCTTCGACTTTGAGGACTAAGTCTTGACATCGAATTAGATTGACTTAATAAAATAAGAAGATCCGACTCATACCTGACTCAAGCAAGAAGGCAACCTTTTGCTCTTCCCTCTGAAAATCAATCAAGCCGAAGGAAGCCAATCAAGACAAGAAAGTAGATGCAGCCTTTCGAGCTAGGAGTTGAACCAAGGCCGCTGGACTTATAGATAGTAGTTCCCAAGTATGATATGAAATAGGAAGGAATAGAGTAAGGGAGGTAGGATGGCAAAGCCACATAGTTGAAAATTGTTAAGGGTGCCGAACTTCCATATCAACCTTCTATATACCAAAGTGATAATCTATTTTAAGGTGCGAGAGTGCATAAAAAGTTTATGAGAGAGATACGTCGCACCAATATTGTCGCAGTAAGCAATGATCCTCGCCCTTAACGGTATACACCCTTGCTTCTTCCCGGCCTTTGATCTCATACGCCATAGTAGACTGTTGCCTGGCCAAAGAGATTGGTTTCCCTAGCCAACTATCTTTCCTTCTAAGACTGATAAGACTGCTGCCATTAAGGCTATGCAATTGTGAATGTCCGATCAATAGCAAGAGTGCTGTAGCACTTCTTCTGACTTTCCTGTTGAGCATAACTTCTGGAGGATTGATGTAACTTGCTATAGAATAGGCTGTTTTCGGGGCAAATGTCACAGAAGGAAGTTTGAAAGGCTAACTAGAAAAAGAGAAGAAAGGCTTACTAAGCTTACTAGTCTAGGATTCCCGGTCTTCTCTAGTTTGTTTATAGTTTAGAGGCTTATTATTATCGATACTTACGCTTACGATTAGAAAGTCCTTGAAATCAAAAAACTGACTATTGACAGAAGGAAAAGACAAGCAAGACCGGCCCCCTCTGAATCTTTACTATTAGAATAGGAAATTCACTGCTTTCTATCCCAGTCTAGAAAACTTCCTAGCGTTCGTTCCCTTACTTCAGGTTTTGCTGTCTTGCCCGCTCTAAAGGCTTTCCTTTTCTTTTGAAAGGCCATCCGTGTTTACCTTTAACCAAGGAAAAGTAGGCTTCTTCCAAATAACATTGTAAACTTTTGGAGCCCGACAAAGATGAACCGGGATACCCATTTTGTTGAGAATGAAGGAGTCAGTACTTGGAAAAACAAAGCCAGGAAGAAAGGTCCCAAGTTGTCTTAAAGTGGCCAAAGCATGAGAACAGATTTGCGAAAAAACTGGTTTAACATCGTCAAACCTGAGTTTGTTACGTGCCTTCCATATAAGAAAAATCATCATTAAGCAAGCCACCATCCAAAGATTGTAAATCTGGGGAGAGAACCTTTTGCTGAAAATGGAATGCCAGAATTGCTGCCAAGTGGAAAAGGCTAAAGAAGTGTTGAAGAGGCTCATGATCCAACTCCAACTACGCTGAGCAAAAGAGCAATGGAGAAAAAGATGATCCAAAGTTTCTTCACAATGGAGCGTGTCACATAATAAGCATGCAGATGTCAAATAGAATCCTCTTTTCCTTAGAGCATCATCCGTAGGAAGTTTCAAGTGAAAAATTCTCCAAGCCAGAGTGGATAGTTTTGGGGGAATAAACGATTTCCATATGAATTTCATTCCTTGGCTGGGTGAGGAAAGCTCGTCAAACAAAGCAAAGCAGTCTCCAAAGGATAGAGTGCCATCTTTGGATGGTTCCCATATCAGGCTGTCGTCATATGGAAGAATAGGGAGAGCAAGGCTCTTGATATCTGCTGCAATAGAGGGAACATAGTTACCTGAAAACGGAAGCCATCTTTGATTACGAATAACATTACTAACAGAACCTTTTAGGTGAGTTTGAATGCTGGAAATATCCAGGACTGAAGCAATAGGATTCAATACCCACCGATCCAACCAGAAATTAACCATCTTTCCATTACCAACTATCCATCTGCAGTGCAAGAAAATGATAGGGAGTGCTTCCTTGATGCCTGGCCATATAGCAGATTTCATGTACGCTGTAGAGAATTGGAAGCTGGTAACCTTGAATCTTGATCTAAATAAAGAGCCCCAATCAGTATTCGACTTCAAAGAATCCCAGGAAAATTTGAGAACAGCTGCATTATTGAGTTGTTTTGGATCCCGTAGGCCAAGACGCCCTGCCACTTTTGGTTTACAAACTTTGGACCATGCAATAGTGACACATTTACGAGGGGTCGAGGCATGCCTTAAAGTGGAATAGTTTGCATCGTCGGTAAGAGCGATTTGACATAAAGATCTCCTCCTCAAGCATTCCATTTTGTATTTTGAAAACGAGCTTCCTGAGCGACATATTTTATTTGGAAAAAGGGAACCAACGCCGCTAGGCAAGGCTACGCTGGGCGTGGGAAACGATCTCTCAAATAAGCGAGTCCAAAGCATGTGTGTTAAGCGCATATAGCTATTAATTCGAACACGGGACACCAGCCTTGAAGAAGGGCCCTACCCCTAATTAGAGGAGGAAGCGGAGCTGGCATCGATCTTTTCGTTAGCAACTGCTTTACTTATGATATTATTGACTTTCCATCTTTCAACTTCAAGTCAGAATGTTTTCCTGCCGTCAAAGAAGAAGAAAGGGCTTGACTACTTGTTCTAGAAGAAGCTTATTCCATAGCCGGAGATTCAATAGCAATTGCTGTTACTTATCTTTCTTTACTTTCTTTCTGTTGTAAATAGCTTAGAGGGCTTGCCCTTTTTCTGGTTCTAAAAGAAGATTGAGCGCGGGGTCAGCCCCCAGGCCCGCTGGAGTTGCCGTATTTAAGCTCTCCAGGTGGCGAGCTACGTCCAAACTGGTGTGTGATGGCGGAACGGATAAATTATGTAACTGAAAGTAATGATCGATCAAGCGAGAAGCCTTGTTAAGCAAGAGCTCATGGCTATCGCCTGGATCCGGTTTGAGCCTTTCTAATTCTTCAAAAAATATCAGTAGGGCTGGATCGACAGGCTCAATTTGCCTGTTCGTCGGCCTACCACGCGAAAAAATCTTTCATTTTAAATTGACGATCATTGTTCTGCCCAATTTTTATCACTCTTTTATGGTGAGTGGGACTGAAGTCTTGTTTTACGCCATAGACTTCTTTGGCGTTTGAAATTCAGTGGCGTGTTCCGCCACAACTGTTTGGGATGAGATTCAGTTGAAAAACGAAAAAGTATGTTACCGCTAAGCATAGCTACCAATGCAACCCAGTTTGTCTTATAATACGATGATAGTAGCAAGCAAGTCCTTCTGTCTTTATATACACAATTCTCAGTCCAGTCGAATGCGAGCGGTAAGCCAGTGGTTCTTTTCAATCAATCAAGCGAGCCAATCGGTCCAAAGGGCTTGTCTTCGGTCTGTCAAAAAACTTCCTGCTCTCAGTCAGTCCAGGCCAAGGGGAAAAGGCTTGCAAACAGTGCAAAGGGCAATCTCGCAAGCTTCAGCTTTCCAGTATAGTTCTTCGCTCGGTATGCTTTCTTCCTATTCTTTTGCAAGTCTTTCTATATGGTTCCACTCAGGGCATTCCATTGATACGCTCGGGTTCGTTCAGAAGAGGTGGACAGACAAGGACTGACTCATTGCCATCGGTGAAATGAATCAATTTTCATCTATCTGTCTTTCTTGGTTCAACTCGGGAAATGTTTTGAATTCATGTTGTCAGTCTCAACTGGAGTATACCCTCTCCATTGGGTATACTCCAGTTGACCCTGAACCGGAAAGCGGAAGGGAAGGAGAGCCAAAGGTAGCATAGCTTCTTCCAGTTCCAATTTCTCCAGTTGGAGCTTATCCGGACCCCCTAGAATGACTTGACTATCTATCCTTTCCCAGGGAAAGGAGTGAACAAAGCGAAGAGCAATGGGAGATCGGGTGAGTCCAGTTTAGGTTTCGGAAAGCGCAAGATCTCATTAGTCAGGGAATGCGTAAAGATCGAGTGGGTCGAGCGAAGATCCTTCTTTACTTTCTAAAATTCCATAGAATAGTCCAATTAGTCCACCAGTCTAAGTTAAAATCAGCATTCTTGAATGGCGAACTTGTCTACGTAGAGAATAAAGGCTACGTAGTCAAAGACAGAGGTTCATGAGAATACCGTTTACTAACAATATAGAGCTTTTGGAAGAGGAAAGAGTCATCGCAACCCTGGTTATATAGGACGGCGGCGAACAGCGGGATAAAACGGAAGAAGTAGGGCCAAGTCAATAGGAAATTTTCTAGTGTTATTAGCGGGGTGAACTAAGCAGTGGTAAGGGCAAAACAAGGGGGAGGACAGAGGAAAGAGAAAAATAGAGCATGAGTTGCCCAAATGTCAGAAGATACATAGCCCTTACTTTGAGTCACGTGGAAAGAAGAAATATAACGCCGGAATCCGTTATTCATAGGGTAAAGGAACGATTTACGTGTACAGCTATAATCGTAGCCACCGAGCAGCATGAGCAGGAGGGGGTTCACTATCACGTTGCTATCAAAAACGAGTTCTAACTATATTTATATTAAAGATATATAGAATAGAAAAGGCCGGAGTGAGCTATCTATCTGTTACCGAAGAAGATGAATGAAGGTTCCTACCTACCCCTAACTGGCACTATGAATCCAATCCCATCTACATAGATGTTCCTAGCCACGAGATGAGGAAACTTGTTCTTTGTTAAGCCGTCTTCAACTCTTCTTTCTTTACTCCTTTCCGCATCGGGGCGAAAACTGATAATTGGATAGAATCCCGTAAATCTTTCGAAAGGGAAGTGCATGGGAGTGGGATGGAACTGGCGATGCACCGAATCTTTCAGAAGAGAGGACGTAGAAGGGCAGATCTGGGGAATCCGTCTTTAATCCAATCCTGTGAAGGAGGTCAAGAGAAGAGGGCTAGTGATCATCCTATCTCTGAGTCCGAGTAAGGGGGCTTGGCTTTTTTCCCCTAAATTATTCATTCTTTCAGCCCTTCTATTGAATAAACTCTGATCCGGATTCCATTCTCGTCTTTGCAGGCAGATCTCGAATTCTGAACTTGATGAACTGCTTTCGCCTTCCTCCCCCCTTACCTGTGGATCACGGCTACCTGGCATCAGGACTACCCGCCAGCAGTAGAAGGAATTTGAGTAGCAGTTGCGGATCGAGATGCAGTCCCTCTTCAAGAGCTCTTACGCTAAAGGGTGTTTTCAAGGTTAAGTAGCCTTGGAAGGGAGTAAGAAGGGGTCAACCAACCATGAAGAGGGCTTTCTCGTCTCGCATTCTAGTACTGACACCTCGCTGGTACCGAGGACAAAGGCGTGCTGAAAGGAACAAATGGCTTTCTAGGAAGCAAGATGGAGGATTTTCTAATTCCTGAAAGAAAAGGGAAGCAGGCCAAAGAATAGGTCTCATATCACACATTGCTTGGTATCAGTCGGACTTCCATCTCATCATATTGGAAAGCCGCACTCGTCTCTGGTGTATAGGAAAGTAAGTAGTTGGCCTCACATACATCCTTCCTGACCACCCGGCCTTAGCGTATGTCGGCGGTACCCGTGGGTGGAAGAAAAACTTATTATTATGTATGATTTAAGGGGCGTAGCATTTCATTTGAGTTTAACTGGCAAATGAGTCAATCGAACCGTCTCTTTGTCAGTCTCATAGCCAGCCATCTATTTAGCGTAGAAATGGCATATCGGTCAATAGCTTCCCTTTCCATTCAAAGAGAAAGACCCGGCGAAACCCGATCCTTAATAGCCGGCGAGGAATTAGAATCACTTTCGTCTCGTACTGATCTTATTCTATAGTCAGCTATCATGCTTACGGAGAACTAGAAGAGTAAGTAGAAGAAGTGACACCGGTATCGACTGAACCCGCCCTAACTTCAAAGCTTTTTTAAGCTGAAGGCTAATTTCTTGCCCGGCCCGGGTAGTGAATAAACTTGGAAATAGATCCAATAGTTCAGTTCGTTCGAGAGAAGCTGTCCTGCTCGCTCGGAATGGAATCGGTTGCTGGCAATGTACGACGGATCATGAAACTCCCAACTTTTTATGGACGTCGCTAACTCTAGATCAAAGAAGTGGGAATCGGGTTGTAACCGAAGCCTGTGATATGGATAGGCGTTTTCAGGATCAGCGGATAGGCGCCTTGATCGCTGGAACATTGGAATGTATGGTCTCCATCCGAGAAGTCCAGTCTGGCAGACAAAAACTTATACTGACAAGGAATTGGAAGGAACGTCTGTCGAATAGTTGTTGGCCTTGAAAAAGATCAAACCAACGGGTCGGCAACCGGCTAAGCTCCCTCCTTTACAAGCCAAGGGCTCCTCAGGACATTCTCCTTTCTGGATCTTTTCAGGAGAATCTATTCTATGTAGGCGTAAGATGCACTCCTCCAAGACTGCTACCTTAACCGAGGATCAAGCTTACCGGAATGTGAACATTGAAGTAGTTGATTAAATCCTCCCCAACTTATGTATCGGTGAAGGTTGGATTGACGTAAGGACCAGTTAGAGGTGATCGCTCTTTGGTCCTTCGCCATTCATTCTCATTGGGCCTTAGCCTGTCTGGTGAGGCTTTCATAAAAGAAAGAAAATTCTTACTCACTTCTCTTCTTTTTAGCCTAGCCCTCTCCTTTAAAAAAAGAAAGTTTTCCCTCGCAGTCGAAACTGTCCCTACGAGCGATGCAGCTGAGGGGCATATCGAGTACTGCGGGGGCAAATCTATGGATTTTCTTTTCTAGAGGTTCCATACCTAAATATAATGAATAGTATTTCAAGCAAATGATAGAAGTGAAATCGCTTGGGCAAGAAGTGAGTTCGCTTAATAGCAATCCCTTTGAGCCCTCCACTTATCAATCCTACACTCTTAGGAAAGCTTATAGGTAAAAAGGAGGAGGAAGCAGTCTTATATAACAGGGATAGGACAAGATTAATCGCAAGAAGGAAAAAGCAAGTGCAGTTTCTCTCCTTTCAAAACCGTTACGAAGCTCGGCAAGTATGCATCTTAGACAAAGAACCCTGTGAGCTAGCGGCGGGATAAGAAAAGTCTTTTTTGTGAGTGTGAAAATTTCCAACCGGGTCAAGAGCGATGGATATAATACTAGATTTTCGTATGGGACATTCCTCAATAGAGTTTTTCTCCTAGCCTATACATACGGGTTTCCCCCTCTCAAGATTGCTTTTATTAAGGCTTTCGTTCCAGTCCCTCTGTCTTCCATTACGTTAGTAGGTCGATAGGCTCCAATAGAGAGGTTGCTTGCTAAGGAGTCAACCAAGCCAGTTCTTTTCAAGCCTTACAGCTGGTGAGAAAAATCAAAGAGATCAGGAGCAGGAGGAAAGAGCAAATCAAATGAAGGGGAAAGGTAAGATAACGGAAAAGATCTTCAAGACAAAGAATTAGCTAAAAGACATCCTCTCTTTCTTACTTCTTACTTCCCCCCGCTAAGCTAAATATTCCCGATCCCACGTAAATATCTCACTTATATCACCTACCTCCCTTGTTACCTCTTCCCCTACCCCAATATCCGGTATTACTTGTTCTATATCCGGTATTACTTCCTCCTTCTTCCTCCCACTATTTCTTACTCCCCCCGGAATTATTATTACCTCCCCCATTTCGTATTATTACCTATTACCTCCCATACCCCACTTTTCGGTATTAATTGTTTCGGTATTAATTGTTCTACCACCTATTTGTCACCTATTTGTTATTCCCCCAATTAATAGAAAGAGTCGAGGAAAGAAAGAGGTAGTTAAAGTTGTTCTTCAAGGTAGGAAATAAAGATAGTAATTGTTCCAGTTGTTTAGTACAGGAAAGTTATTAGTAGTTCAGGTATTAGTAATTGTAGTTGTACTTTTGAGTTAATGAGTAACTCGACTCCCAAAGGAGAGGAGAGTTACGTATGAGTTATTGTTTGTTCAAGGAATCAGGAAGTAGTAGTGAAAGTCTTACTTGTAGTTGGAGTTGCTAAAGGAAATAAATACAGGAAATACAGGAGCTATATGTGTATTACTTACTTCCCAAGTCAAGGCAGGAAGTAGTAATTGGAGCAGGAAGTAGTAATTGGATATTCCCTGAAGTAGTCCTTGAGTTACTACCAGGAGCTTTGAGTTACTACCATTTATTATTACCTACCTCTTTCTTAGCCTACCTATTTGTTAACTACCTCCCGCCTTAGAGCCTCCCCCGGCCTTTGTAACCTACCTCCAGTACTTCCCCCAGTTATTATTAGTAACTCCCCAGCCCAGGTATTTGTTATTCCCATCACAGGAAAGATAGTCCCAGCTCAGGAAGTAGTACTCGGAGTAGTTGGTTAGTTAGTCCCAGTTCGGGAATAAATAGTTGTTTATCCCAGTTCGGGCAATAGTTGTTAAAGGGGTCAGGAAATAGTACTTAAAGGTATTCCCTGGTCCTGGTCACCAAATAGCAGGAAGAAATAGCAGGAAATAGTACTTGTAGTTGTTGTCAGTCGATTGACTTGGTTCCTGTCCTTTAGTGTAGTGAAGGGGGCACTCGGCGTAGTGCACCCGAACGCAACGTCCCCGCAATGTATTCGAAGGAAATACTCCTTGCTGCTTAAGTCGGTTAGTTACCACCACCAGGCTAGCTTTTTTCTAAATTCTCCTTGTCTTAGAAGAAGTGTAGTAAGTGGGCTACGTTTAGCACCCAGCTCATAAAGTAGTTGAGTAGTAGTTTTCTCTTTTGCGCAGGCATGAACTCGTGAAGTCTGTCCGAAGAGTTTGTTCACAACGACTATTGGGTCAAACCTAAACCCCTTGTGTTCTTGTTGTTTTTCCTCCTTCCCGAAGGTTAGCTTTGTTTTTCTCCTTTGTTTTTGGTTACTTATGAAGTGGAGTAAAGGTTGCTAGGTCTAGCAACCGAACGCAACGCTCATCAAGTTGTTTAGTAGTTGTTCGTTGTCGAGTAACTTCTTTCCTCTCCTTTCAGTCGACTTAGTTGTTTCCTTCGGTCCGGATAGTGAATTTGTTATTAGTTCCTCTGCCTTCCGGATATATATTAGTTATGAGTTACTTTTTATTCCCACTAGGAGTTAACCACCTCTCTTAACTCCCCCGCCTTCTTAGTTATTCTCACTTGTTATTACCACTTGTTTGTTATTAACACCTAGGAGTGATTCCTTCTCAGGAGAACCTTCCTTCTAAGTCGAGTGACTGGGGACTACCTCCTCGCTGGAAAAACTACATTCTTGCTTTGGGCATCTTCCCCACCCAAGCCAACCCTTTCCTCAGCTGATGCCGGCATGCCTCTGTTGGGCTATTCTCTAGTCACATCTGGGAATACTCCTCTTTTCACTCAGATCAAGAAGCAGATCGCTGTGAAGGCAGATTTATAGCCAATAGCCATAAGGATGATCCGTTTTGGGCCCTAGTGTCCCGGGGCGAGAAGCCACGCTTTGCTGTTGATGGTCATATCGAAAAAGGTTCTAATAACTTATGTTGGAAGGGTTTGTCCCCGGTCTTGTTCTCCTAACTAAGATTCCATTCTTCGAAAGAGAAGGCCGGCCCCTGCCCATCTGGAGGTGCACACCCATTTAGGAACATATGCAAAGGGATAAAGAGAAAAATCAATGGAGAACTACCAAATCCAATAACTTTTATTTATTCGTACCATTCTGTCATCGATCACTGCTGGGTCGGTTTGTAAGTCACCCAAAAAAAAGCATCGAGAAAGGTCAAGCAGATATGTTTTATGAAATGATCAGCGGTCTCATTTATGCTATGCCCTGCATCGTGTTCGTGTGTGTTTATTGAGCTTTCTTCACTTCAGCGCCATGCGCTTTGCTTCGCTCTTTATAGAAGAGAGAGATCGTTGTCTTGGTCTTGAGAGTGAAAAGCAAGCGCAAGCGATAGAAAGGATAGTCCCTCGCGCGTTCGCTATTACTACTCGAAAATGGTGAGATCATTAGTGAAAGAAGAACCAACGACGAGCTATATAGAGGATAAGAGAAGGAGGAGTAGGAGGAGTCAGTCTTCTTTGAAGATCGAGGAAGAAATCGGACAATTATGCCATTCGGAAGAAATCTTCTACAGAGGGAAAGCCTGTATCGAGTAAGTGGAGAGGAAAGATCTCCAGAGATTCTTATCTCATTCCATTCCAGTGGCTCGACCAGTAACCAATGGCGAAAACTAAAAAATCCATGGTTTCCCGGTAGAACCCCATTTCGCCCAAGTTGTTGCGGAACCGAGAAGCGGTTTTTCGCACAGCTTGCTCATAGTGCAGGTCCCACTTGTATATCGTATTTGGCCGAAGAAGCATCGGACAGGTTGGAGTTCTTACCTTCTTGGGACTCCATGGACCAAGATCTGCTTTCATTATATGGGCAATACCGATCTACTTTAGTAGATCATATGGATGTAGAAAAAGCTTCTGATTTGGATGAATTGGAAACATCTCTTTTCCATTTCTATTTACCTAGTTCATATCTTTGTTTCGTGTGTTCCCAGGAGGAATTCGATCTCTTCAATCTCGGGATACCACCTAAATAACTGCGGCCAGAGAGTCAAATAGGAAATTGCATACCATTAGCCGATAGTAGTATAGTAACATGGGTACATGATAGTGAATGTCATCCAGGTCAAGGCGCAAAGCTGGCTCGAGCCGCAGGAACTTTTGCTAAAATAATGAAGGAACCAGCACCCCCTACACTCTCTCTTAGGCTTGTGCGGCTACCTTCGGGTCTTGAAAAAGTCATTGATTCCCGATGCCGAGCTACTATTGGTATAGTTTAAAATCCCAACCATGGTGCACGTAAGCTTAGAAAAGCTGGACAAAGCCGGTGGTTAGGCAGACGCCCCATTGTTCGTGGTGTTGCAATCAATCCAGTGGATCATCCTCGTGGAGGAGGTGAGGGGCGCACGAAAGAAGGTAGACCTATCCTATCTCTTTCTTAGCTTAGGTTCGGCAGGTGTCGTTGGTTCTGTGTTAGGTCGGTCACTCGGTTCTTCGTCTTCGCTTCGCAGGTTTGTTAATGAGCCCCGGCCCCATACGATCCTTTGTATTTCAAAACAAAAATGGATAAAGCTTATTCCATTTCTCGTAATACTGGTGTGGTACTTTTTAGTGAAGGAGAGGGATGGGATGGGTCCTCCCCCTTCAGCCCATTAACAGAAGTAATCGAACTTTCAGATCGGAATGAATGGTGGTTCTTGATTCCCACAGGGCTGCCTATTCCACGGCGACTCTGTCCCTTGACATGATTGGCTATACCTAACTATGGATAGCTAGAAATAGCGCCCGATCGACGTCATGTGGTTATCCCTTAACTTCCGAGTAACTGGAGGCATGGTCCATTGGTTAGGTGGACACCGCCTCGTTTCCCTTCGAATCTCGTAGTTTTCCTGCTCTACTCTCGTCACACGCATTAGAATCCCAAACCTTCCTGATAGTGCTTTTGGGATACCGATGATTAGTCGGTCGCGTATTGTGTCATGTATTTAGGGGGCCCTTTCCGCGTATGAACGCATTGGGAACGGGTGACCAAACCAACCTCTGCCTCGCTTTGGCAGCCTAGACTGTTGTTCTACTGCTTAATGCAGTAGTGTCTACTTATTTCAGGTCCCGTTGTTAACGCACTAAACTCTGGTCGGTCTCCTCCATCTGCCCTCGAGCAGTCCGAGTTGATCCTTCAGATCTCGATTTTTTCGCATGTCTATTTGTTCAGGTCTCTCTGACCTTCCTCCTCACCATGCCCTATGTTTATTTGGACGATTTCTCGGATCTACTTTGCTATACCATTCTCCGATCGCCCTCACCATAGATACGGATTAATTAGTGCGTACTCATCTCCCCCACAGCAGAGGCGTCAGCCCAGCCTGCATGTGCCTATTTTAGACGTTTTTCTTCGTCTAACTACGTTTGCTCCTCTGCTGGTTGTGCCTATGCCTGCCGCTTTGTCGTCGTTAGTTTATTCGTGACTCTTAGCCGCTTTGCTTCCTTTGTTCTTATTCAAGATGGCTTTACCGCGGGCTTTCCACGGTGCACCTAGTTATTCGAAACAGACTCTTTAATCCGATCCCTCGGCAATACTCCTCTGCTTGTGCGCGTGTGCCTCTTATGGCGGCTGCTGTTCATGCTTACTTAACTTTAGACTTGACTTGAGGAGCTACCAACTCCAATTCGCCCGGACACAAGCAAGGTCAATGTCAATTTAGGCTCAAGCAAGAGCTCCTACTCGATATATCTTATCTTATAGAAAGAGAAAAGCACATGAAGGTACGGCGGACAGGCTAACCAACCAGAGTGACTTACAAATCAAGGAAAGACGAGCTAAAGCCAAGATTACGACTACAAAGCACAGTCAGCGGTTCAGGTTGGCGAGAGCAATCAATCGAAGACAAGTTCTAAGGCCAGTTCCAGTTCATCAACCGAAAGCTCGGCTTGGGAGCTCGGGTTAGGGACGGTTTCGGGTGCTTATGAAGTTGCTTATACAGTTGCTTATGAGGGTCCTGATCGTTACCCAGACCCACCATTCTATCCACCACCATCACTAAGAGCAGAGGTCAAGGTAGCACCCCTAGCAGCTTCACAGGTTTCATCTCCAGATCAAGACCGGGTTCCATGCCCAGTATCAGTTCCAGTTGTTCCAGGTAACTTCAAACAGAATTTCAAAGAGAACCTCACTGTAGAGAGGGAAGGAAAGGATAGACCCCCGGAAGCGTAAGAACGACTATTTTGGAGCCAGAGGTTGAGGTTCCATCGACGAGTGAGAAAAGGAACGAGAGACCTACGGCTCCGTGAGGATCAGGACGCGGCGTACGGTTGGCAATGGCAAGTCAGTCACATAGGCTTTTGTAACACCACGCGTCAGTACTAAACTGATTATGCCATCGATTCAAGACGGAAAGGAAAGCGTGGGAAATAGAAATTTAGTAAGTGTTGTTGTTGTTGTTGTTGTAACCGTTTGGGTTGGTCAACAAATCTTCTTTGTTCTTTGTAAATATTAGAAATATGGATTTTATTTAGTTTGATTTATTTATTTTTGTAATTTGGTTGGTCGTCTGTGCTTGAACCTAAGGTAGAATAGTCCTTATCTACTTTCACGAACTCCCGTAAATCGATTAACATTTCCGGATATCTATGGCATACCTTATTCTCGGATCTCAGAGACAGATGGAAGTCAGTCTTGTTACCATCCACCGAATCAGTTCGGGCTGGCCCACGACGCCCTCAGAGAAAGAATCTTACTGGATATTAAAGAAGAACTCAAACAGAAGAACTAAAGCTCAGTAGCCGCAGGGGGTTTTTTAAGAAGAGCAAGAAATCATAGATTCAATGGTGGGACAATCAAAGGATTGATCTAAGAGAACGAAAGAAGGTCGACTGAGACGGTATCCCTCTTAGATTGCATTGAGAGGTTAAAGCGATGAAATGGACACTAAGAAAGAGACGATGTAAGCACTCGTATTAGCGGTAAATTCTCGTCTCTTCCTTGGAGATCGTCCTCGGACAAAGAGCTCAACATCCTTTCTTTGATTTCATATGCCGACCTTGGATCAAACCACTCTTTATTTCAAGTCCCAGTGTTGTCAGTGACAGATCAGAAGATTCCCGCTAGAAGCGATCTCAGGAAGCAAAGGCTAAGGGCGAAGAAGCCTACTATTCTATTTTCTTTCCGTGCGTGTTCAGTGTACCAAACCCTGTAAAAAAAGCTAAAGTCTCACGAGCTGCTTATTCGCCATAAGGACGCTATGTCTTGCTAAGGACCTTTCTCGTCTCTCCTGTTTTTGTCCATCTCTTTCAATACAATAGGAATAGGGCGAACTAGCTGGTCTAGCCATGTATAGAAGTAGTGGACCGGGAATTACGCATTGCACTGGCCTGGACCCAGTCTCTCTTGGGCAGCCCAAACCTATATAAATGCTGGCAAGGCCGGATACTTTGGTGAACCCATAGCCTATCTGCTATTCCGATGCCCTTTTTTATGTTTATGCGGGAGGCCCCATAAATCGGTACTTTTTCCCCTCTTCTCTAGGATTCTATCGTGACTTTTAGGCATGGTACTGAGCGTTTAGATTTAGATAGAAGAGCGGTATGCCAATTGAGTTCTTTCGAACCTATTCCCCAGGCGGGAAGCTTTAGGCCTTTGCAACAGAGCAGCTAATGAAGAGCACAAATCTCCTTTCCCAAGCACCTTTCTTTCCTCTCCAGGGGAGGAGATTCAAGTCCCAATCCCAAGTCAACTTCGTTTTCTTAGGGTAAAGGATGAGCTCTACCTTTGTCCTTCCTATTCAGCCCGTATGGTGTGATTAGGTTAATAAGTAGCATTGATCATATGAATCCTTTCTCGAGGCATCACTTGGCAATGGGTACCGCATGGCAGTTTTATTACGATCCTGTGCACATGGGGACCTATCCTTCCGGTTGGAACGAACCCTTGTCTTTCCTCTCCGAGTCCACTTCCTTACTTCCGGGTCAAAAAGATGTACATCGCAGAGGAGCTCTTGGCTTTCCCTGTCTACCATTCCAGCTATGTGCCTATCCCTTTCCGGGATCAAATACTACAACTATAAAGCACCAAAGGTAAGCAGTTCCCATTCAACCCAACTAGGACTACCAAGCCTACTGAGTGAACCGTACCAAACTATACCATACCAAGCCGGGGTTGAAAGATAGCAATCCGAGGTTAATGGAAAAAGAACAGCACGGGAATGAACCATATCTATCATAGGAGTGGAGTCAATCCAATCAGAAAGACAAAGAAAGGAAGCCAACAAAAAGTAAAAAAGAAAAAGAGCTGAGCAGTAAGGTGCGAAAGCCCAGTATGGGGGTCGTGGTCGTGGAAAAATTGGGTTCAATTCCCATAGCCCTGATGTGAAGCACCTAATCAGGTGCAAATGTTGTGAAAGATCCAATTTTAGCCATGCCGCCTCTATGGAAAATCGTCTATATTATGCTCGATTTAAAGAAATTAATATCTAAAGTTCAGTTGGTTAGATGGCTCTTGTGTTCTTTTCTTTATACCGTCCTTTTCGAAGGTGACAAAACAACCAATTGGTGGGATAGGATAGTTTATTATGGGAGATGTGTCGTAGCCACTTGGAAGCTCTATCACCTTATGTGCGAAGAAGAGAAAAAGAAAAAGGGCTGACAAAGGAAGAGACTACTTTGGCACTCCTTGTCAGTAATGGAAGCAATCGTCTTTACCGTTAAGAGCACCTCGCTTTGCCCATTGACTTTGAAAATCTTCGATTGTTTTCCTAAACTCTTTCAGGTGCTATCTACGAAGACCAAAAGCTGCGGCTATCTTTAGAAGGAAAGCATCCGATCGGGAGACAGACCCTTCAGCGGCATCTATTACCTATCTTATTCATTCAGCTTCCGCGCCTGGTGAAGCGAAAAAGCCTAGTCTATTTTTCTATTTCTCTTCGGAGAAAGTATCCGATTTAGCATTGAGTGGCAAAACCCCTCGGGCGATCCTCTTATATTATACGGACTTTATGCCCTGAAAGAAAATCTGACTTCTCGGCAAAGACCTCTTCCATCCTCCTCTGATAGGGAAACTGGTCGAAGGGTTGACTCTTCTCCCGAAGCTTCTACTAGCTAGTCTGACTCCGATGGGTAGGCTGGCTCTGACAGTAGAAAGAGAAAGACCTGTGTCACCCCTCCTCTGATAGGTTGAGTCTTCCCTTTCTGCTTTCTGGGTTTGACTCTGATCTAAACCGATCAGCCTCTACAAAAAAAGTAGATAAGATAATAAGGCCTTCACCTCCAGGAATGAAAAAGCGGCTACCCCCGCCCTATCCTATCCCTGCAGCGAAAAGCCGAGTTCTCTATTTATCTTCGGGGACATCATCCGACTTAGCGGCAAACCTCTAGATCAAACTCTTTAAAATGAAAAGAAGGATCCCGTAAGTTCAATAATGCCTTGAACTCCAATTAGAGTACGTGGTATATATATTCTATAAGACTCTCAACTACTCACTATTTGAAGTGCTATCTATGAACCATAAAATACACAAGCTTAATCCCTTGTTTTGTTATTTGTTAATAGATTTCCAATGAAAAATCCCCCAGTTGCAAGTACTGTAAATTTTTTATATTTCTAGATCCAATTATCAATTGCCCACCCTCCTTCACCTTCCAATCCAGATCGCAAAATTGCGTAGATTGAGATGCAGCTCTTTGATCTCCACTTGGGTCAGCTGTTTCACTCGTTGCCGAAGACCTTGAAGCTGCTGACTTCCTTCCCGTGGGACTTTCCCTCGTCAATTGGGCTCCGATCCTCTTTCTATTCTATAGCTGTCTATTGAATAGAGGTCGGTGCCAGTGGAAGAATGGAATCAAGAATCAATTGAGCTGCTCCTTCTGCTTGTCGTTCGAGTGCTGGAAAAAAACATATATAGCTGCTTCCATAAAAGCTCATCTTCTTCCTGAATCTGGTTCGCTTTTCTCCCTCAGGTCGAGTGGCTACGCTCCTTGGCTGTCCTAGTTGGGTTGAATTGGAACTGCTTGCCTCAGACCTTCCTCCCCCTCTCCTATTTCAAGGGCTAAAGCAAGCCCCTTCCCGTCCATCTGTCCAGTCCCTAACCGTTTCTTAATATTGTGACTCTTCCATGCTGTCTCTACTAAGCTTGCATTTCGTGTGCGTGAGTCGCTTTCTTTTAGTTTTAGCCTTTACTTTCCTCTCCATCCCTTGGTGGCATCAAAACTGGCCTGTTGGTCAGGTATTTCTAAATGTCATCGAACGCTTGCTAGTGCACTTCCTCCCACACGAACTCTTCTGAGTCCTTTAGTTTCAGCAGGGAGACAATGGTTGAAGTTTTCCTGCGAGATTTGAGAAAAATCGGCGAAAGAAATTAATCTGGCCGATCAATCTCTGCAGTTCCTTTTTGTTTTTTAGCGGAGGAGCTTCAGTAATAGTAATTGCTCGTGCTTTGTTCTTGTCTATCTCAATACCTCGGTGGTGCACAAGAAAAAGAAAGAAAAAAAAATCCCAGCCCTTACTCCGAATGCACACTTGATTGAATGGGTTCATTTTCAAAGCATGTTGTCGCATTCGTTCGACAGTTTGACTTAAATCGGCCAAGTGCTGTTTATCTTCAGGCTGCCGCATTCAAATTGATGTTGAACTACCCGTCTGTGGTCTTGTCCATCTTATCCTTACCCTGAAAAAAGCAGTCTTTCATTATTGCATATATATATAAGTGGCTATCTTTCTTCAAGTGAGAGAGAGGATATCGAGATTTTCTTAAGAGAAAAGGTAGCCCTTTGAGAAAGTCTTTCTCTTAGATGGTTAAGTAACTCAGCGCTTCAAAAACAAGAGTCACGCTCTTTAAACGCCCTAAGAAAGAGGCTTAAGTCATCGATTCCAATCCAATCTTTTCTTTTTTTCGGTATGCCGCTCCGCGAGCAAGGAGCGAATGAAGAGAAATCCAACCTAAGATCATGAATCTCCTTCGCCCCTTATCTCCTCATCTTCCTATTTTCCGTCACTTCTTGTATTCGTTTGTAATCATTTTGACCTTTCTCGGGGTGTGCTATAGTTTGTTTTCGCTGGATTTTTCTCCCATTCTAGAAAAACTGCACTCTATGCTACTCGGCCGGTCTCTCTACTTACTATTTAATAGACTCGGGTGGGCTGGAGGTCTTTTTATGGCAGTCATTTTTGCTCTTTGGGATACCGAATCCGGTACGATGATGATGGCCTCTTCGGCGTCTTCTGGCGCACCAAGCTCGGTGGTGAGCGTACCCCAAGATGAGATATGGGCGGCCCTGGACCAAAGGCCGCTGGACAACCCTTCCGCGGGATCCTTTCCCTCAGTCCCATCTCCAGACAGGAATGAGGTTGACCAGCCTCCTGAGCAACCAAGAGTGGACCAGCCGGTTCAACCGCTGCCCCCACAAGCGGAGCAACCCCCCACGATCCAAGAAGTGAAAGCTGAGATGCGATCCTTCTTTAATAGCTTTCGAAGGAACCAAACTCCCGACCGATTTCTTAATAGTACGGTCGAGGAGATATCCCTTGCTCAAGCTTCAGCCGCGAAGCGAAGAGCCGTCATCCAACTAATGGGCGAGATTTTACAAAATCGGACCACAATTAGTCGGGGGGACGTAGATCGCGGCTTTGTTACCTCCGCTCAAGATGCTCGGGCCGAGTTAACACTACGCCTAGACCGCTGGATCGCCGAACATGAACCCCCTGCCGAATAGGGGTTTGAGGGGAGATTGGCTTGGGATGAACACTCTAGTGCATGATATAGAGAGATGACCCGAAAGTACCAGTAGTCGTTGGCAGGCAGCATGGGAAGGGGGCAATACATACCAAAAGGTTCGAAGAAGGAGCGCGCATAAGAGTATATAACCAACCCACCCACCCTTCTTTATAACCTATTCACATTAGTGAAGCGGCTGGATGCATAAGGGAAGTGGGTAAGGGGGAAGAAAATTACCCTAGAGTACTACCCGGCGGCTTCCCTTGCCCGCTTTTTCTCCGATGAAGGCCTTGGAAGTGCTGTTGATTGTGCTCCTCAAAGAAAGAAGGTCAGTATCCGCAGTGGAGTAAGAATCCCCGTGGAACAATGGTCTAGCCCCACGGACTAGTCGTTCAGTAGTCTTACAGAGCGGTTACTCAATGGTCCAGTTGTTTAGCCCTACTAGCGGAAGCCTAGCCGGATTCATTAATGCAATGGAACTTGAAGAACTGGCCTTGGGAGGTAATACCCCAAAGAAAATACCCCAAACAAAACTTGGCGCTCTTTTGAGATAAGGAAAAATTAGTATTTACCTCCCCGGAAAGAATGTAACCCAAAAGCCGGTTCTCTCTACTATAATAATAGTTGAACATTCCTAATTATCATTCGTTAGAGAGAGGGATATCACATCCAGGGTAAGGCAACGGGAGGACTCAATAAAATCTTTATCTCAATAAGAAACAAGTACATGTGTGTACGTACTTTATATAGCGATCCACAAAGGAGATCGTTCTTTTTAGAAAGCCCCGCTCTCTAAGGGGCCCCTCTCTGATAAGGAAGTAAACGAAAGAATCTTACCAAAAAACTTCCCTTCAAAGGTCAATATCAGCAAATGACGAAAGCCCGGGAAATGGGCCTTTTTCCATGACATGATTCGGTGTGTGTATTCAATTACAGCGGATGCTTTGGTAGATGTCTTTTCCATTCTATAACGGGGATCCATTCTAGACTTGAGGCTGCTAATAGTTCTCCTTCTACTTCCGAAATCAAGGGAAATTCCCGGATCAGCCAAAAGAGGAGATTATCCTTCTGTAAGCTTCTTTCGTGATTGGCTTGTTCAAGACTTCTTTCGAGATCTGCTTTATCAGATCTTATCTCTTTCCAGTTCATCCAATCTATAGAGTTAGACCGTGGAAAAGAAGTTGATTTCCCATACCTATCATAGGGAGATCTAAATCAGGGACCAATAATCCCCAAATCTGCTTATTCTAACTTCACAATTGGACTAGACACAAATTGCACCATTAGAGCTCCCTTCCCTTTTGAAGAAGAAAATTCCATCCAGACATAGGTTTGGCTACCAAGTTGGAGCACAAAGGGTCATCACTTAAGATTAAAAAAAAGGCTATTTCAGAACTTGATCTTCAGGATGGGCTAAATAACCCTCCTCGGCTTGTCGATTATATAAAGAATTTCAGATGCACTTCTAATGATGTCTCTATCTGCTAAGTCATCCCGTCCCATAGTGTACGCTCACTTCTTGCAGGTTAGCCCACTCTAAGACGAGTGAGGCTTTCGCTTGCCTTATCAGAAGAGGATGAAATCCAGCCATTGGTGCCTACGGTTAGAGCGCACGGATCAGTAGCCGAATCACCCACCCTCCTCCTCTGCTAGCCCTGAAAAAAGAGTATAGTAGCGCTTAGCTTCTTCGCGTACATTATTCCGACGAATAGCTCCGTCCTAGCCTCTTTATTTAGTCCTTTCCGTTGAATAATCTCCTTCTTAGATCTGATCTTTCGAGAAAGGAAGTGTAAGATGCACAGCTGCTCTATCTAGCTGTTGGTCTTTCCCCATAAGAATTGTCGGACGACTCCGTGCTCTCACTCATTTATGGAGGGTACAATAGGTTGGAAAACTGCCAATAAAGGTACCCTGTAGTGGATCCGTCTATCTGACCTCGCCCTATGATATGGCTTTCACCAGCCTGATAAAGCTCCCACTGACAAGCAGTCTTCTTTTGCCCACACCCTATGCTATGTCACTGAAGCCCACCGACCAAAATGTACTCCCATTCTCGCACTAGCAATATAAGATTGGCCCAAAAAATGACCAAAAGTCTTCGCTTCGTAAGAGAGCAGTTCTTCATTCACAGAATCAGTATTCGTGTAGGGTCCACCCCTTACGGATTGCGCATGGGCCGCAGAATGCTCGCTGAGGGCAGGCCCTCTTCCCGGTTAGAACAACCTGGTCATCCTATAACGTATATAACGTAGGCCCACACATCTCTAGAGAGAGAAAGGGGACGGAGACTCAGACTATGGGATAGTACAACCCATATCATCCTTTCCGGTGCAGGGGAATGCCTTCCTTCACGCCTGGGCATCTAATGCAACCCCCGAGGAACAGGAAAAAGCCCAACACACGGGAATTCTTGCGCGTGTCGGAGGCTTGCTTGTTGTATCATGTAAAGCTAGGCTTGCATGGCTTGTGCCACTGGAGGTGCTACCTTTGTTTTTTATGGATCGTAAACTGCGCTCGATGATCTCAATCTGTTACGAGTGAGACTCAATCAATTGGGATTGGATCAATAACTGCTTTCGAACGGGAACTGGGTTAGCTGCTTGCTTTTTGGTCTCCATCTCGATATGTTGCTAGGGTTTGTTCAACCACGGGCTCTGGAATCGGAATCAGGGGCTCGATGTTCATTTCTTCTTTCCCTCAGGTTCTACTTCGTCCCGGGCTAATGGGTGAGATGCTACCCTCGTTTTAGTCCTGCCTAGAAGGGCTTCTGGTTCTGGATCAATAAGAGACGGGCTAAACCACTTTTTCTTTATGATATGACTACGTACAAATTGTTGATTTCTTGTGTTCCTTCCAATAATGATATGGTGTGGTGAGCTGGAAGGAAAACAATCTGGGCATAGATCAGCCACTAGTAGAGACTCCGCTACTGGAACTGCACCTGGGTCTTTATCCGGGGCAAGATCTAAAATGAGCGGCTCTCGAACCGCTATTGGTGGGACTAGACCAGGTTCTGAAATCTCTCTCCCGTTAGGGGGGTTTGAAATATCTGGTTCGATAGGTTCTGAAATAGATAGATTGAAAGATCTAGGACCAAGAATAACGTGTTTGCGGTCGGGCACATAGTAAATCAAACATATGCCCAAAGCCTTCGGACCCAAATTCATGATCAAGCCCGGATCCACGATTGGAAGATTGCCAAAAAAGAAAGATATACTAATGATCGGCCATCAGCAAGAACAAGCCCGACCGACCGCCGAGGAAGGAAGACCCGCACTAGACGCATCTGTAGGAGCAGAACAAGCAACTGAGCGTACCGAACCGACTGATGGGGAAGAGACTGACCTTCCAAGCTAAGCCAGTAGTTTTTCCAGCTCCTTAGTCTTGTAGAACCAATTGGTACGTAGCGAATGAACCTATAGAGGAGAATTCGAAGTGGTAATTCGAAGTCGGAAACATATGTCCACTTTCAGCGATTCGAGAATGAGGCTTACGTCTAGTGGCACCCGCTCCTGCTGCCCCAACCTTTTGAGTTTAGTAAGGTAGCCAAAAGTCCGGGATCGGAATCGGAACCTGACGGTACAACACTAAATATAAGAAGCTAGCTCTTCACTCCTGCCCTGCGCGGTTGCTCGCTGCCTACCCGGCCTATCATGTAAAGCCGTAATTCAACTGTGACGGTACCACATGGAGAGACACTTCCTCCGCATCACTTACAACTAATGACCACTGATCGTCGACAATTTCCACCACCAACCCCATCTCTTTAAATGAAACAAAGAAAACTACTCTAGCCCGGACAACTATGGCCAAGCCAAGATACAGATACGGGGGAACGGATGCGCACTCTTTCTTAGTATTCTTTCTCTCTTTCTTTATATATAGAACAACTCTTTCCCCAGCATCGAATCGGTCTCTTCCTCTGTCAGCTCCGATTGCTAGGTGGAAGAATTTCTCAGCTGATCTACTGCTTTAATTCCTGTTTCAAAAATAGAGAATTTTTTATCTAATTGTATATCCTTAATCTCTTCAACTGAAACGAATCTGGGAAATGATTTTTCAACGAAAAATCCCGGGAAAACGCAAGTTTTTTCTTTTTGAGTTGTGTTTTAGGGCAGAAATGTCATTGCAACGAAAAAACCCGGGAAAACGCAAGTTTTTTCTTTTTGAGTTCTCGTTTAGGGCAGAAATGTCATTTCAACGATTTTTCCCGGTAAAATGAAAATATATCTGTCTTGAAATTTAGGATGGCATGAAATTGAGGTGTCAACTTTTTCCATATATATGAAACGAGAAATCTCTTAAGAAAAGAGAAAATGTCGTAAGAAAAGAAAGAATTTCTTAAGAGAAGCAACTCTATCATAAGAGAAGAAACTGAGACCCTGATACGATGTTTTGGGGGGTCTCATAGTCAAGAAGAGTTTGATCCTGGCAAAGGAGTCGAAAGTGATAATCCGTCAAGTAACAATCTTACTTTTTCTGGGATGCATCAAAGAAACCCGAAGGAGAAAAGGAAAGCGTTCTTATCAACATTAGCGAAAACAGCCTTTCCTTAGATACGGTCTTGTCTGATAGGGGTGGCTCACTCAAGAATGGGACTAATGGGGTAGGGCGGCAAGCTCGGTAGGAAGTGTACCAGCGTCCGTACTGGAGCGGATCATTTCTTCAATGCGGCAGGCGCCAGTGCCTTGGCTAAATGCCTACCTTCGGGAGAATTAGGATTCCATCGTAGTGGTTCTCCCTTGTTGACCAAAGGAGTGCTTTAAAAGGTTAGAGTCAGAGAAGGAGTGGTTTCTTTGGCCCCTGGATTGGGAGAGCTTTTCAATCTGGAGAAGAAAAGCCCTGTGTTTTCTTCCTTCCGTCAAGAACCTCTTTTTATTTAGGAATAACAAAAGTTGGAGAGTCCCGAATTCATGTGCCTTGTTTAGCTTATGAGATATATGATTTATTAACTCGCTTTATATTATTGTGAAAAGCTAGATTTTTTCTTTCGATATATACCAACTTTTTTCCTTTCAAATCCCTCGTTTTTAGGCCACCCGCCTAGTGGTTTGAAGCTTAATTTATATTAATAGTAACCCAAGTTTTTGCAAGGAGGAACTTAGGGCTTTATATATAGGAGCCCTTGTTTCCAGACAAAAGAAGATTTTCGTGGGTGGAGATGCTCTTTTCGAAGAGGTGGGGTCGTAGGATAGGGATAGTTTGTCCCTGGGTTTTTAAGCGTAAGTTAACTCTATCCAGTGCAGACTCAGGCCTTAGCCATTTTGATATGGTTCCAACAATAACTGGACTCTTTGGGTGAAGCCAATGCCGCTAAACAATACGAACAAAAGCGAAAGGACTAGAATCTGCTTTGAAATCTTTTACCTTTTTTAGGGCTATCTCTAAAAAATTAGGAAAGTAGATTACTATAATAAATTATCCAAAATTAATGATTTTGTTAGTTTACAAAGCGAAGCAAATCTTTAATTTATATGTTGCTTTCTCAACAATGATGGGATTTTAAACCATGACTTTAGACTCTTCTTCTCTTTCTTTTTGTAGTGAATTTCGGATTCATCTATCGCTTCTTCCCGGGGATAAAGCCCGCTTTGGGCTGGCATTGAGTAGTACCATACATCATCCTTTGATAATAGCGAAACTCAACAAGGTTCAACTTGAGGGCTTTAAGGCAAGGCGCATGAATCAGGCTTTGAAAGGCTATTCGACCGACAAAACGTAGGAATTAGTGCGTGCTGGAAAATGGGATTTTCTTTATTAGCTCGGGCTCCTATCAAGCTTCGCTTCGCGCATGATAGCGGGGGAAGGAAGTCGCTCAACTTCTGACTTCGTATGGAAGGCATATTCTATTCTTTATTTCGGCTCTATCTCCCCTTCTGTGAAAGCGACTATGGAAGTGAATTTACTAATCCCGAAAGAAACAATCTAGGTGATCTGACTTGAATGTGGAAGGTATACTATCTTTCATTACAGATGTTATAGGGTTCTCGTCTGAGTCTATGCTGCAACCTGGACGAGAAAAACCTCTGGCCCGGTGCGGCTAAGACCCTTGGTCGGTCATCAGGGATCAAGCTTGTCGAGCAAGTTTTCATTGTCCGGCTAGGCTAGCCCGAGATCTTAATCTTTTGACTTGGTAGGGACAAAGCCCTTTGAGGTAGAGTGACAGGATGAAACTTCTGAACACCTGGATCAAGTCCAAGGAAATGAGCCCTCTTTAGGAAGTAGTATAGACTTCTGGACCCATTGGTAAAGGAAGACTCCCTAGCTCGATTTTTGAAAAGCTCTCTTTTGTGTGCCCGCTCAAAGCGCCTTTCTTTAGTTTCTACCTGTGAATCGGGGAAGTTGATCTGCAAAGGCACCTACCTGACCTAGGAAAAGTCCATCAAAAAGGAGAATACATGACTGAAGCGAAGAAGTCTAAGCTGGATCCAGCTCCGAGGACTGAGTAAGAAAGCAAGTGAAATAGCTAGGTCATTCAAAGGAGCAGCTGAAAAAGCCCTTTCTAGGGTAGGGTAGGAAAACCAGAATCAAGAGAGAACCTTTCAATAGACTCCGAAAGAAAGAGCATTGGCTTGGTGGGCTCAGAAAGAGATGGTCGGCAGATCTGCCTCATAAAGAGTAGTATTGTTCCGAGGTCTCGTCCTAAGATGAGATTGACCCCTCTTCCACTTGATGTGGATTACCGAGAAATTCTATTAGCAGAAAAGAATAGGCTATTGAGTAGGCACTCGTAGCAGCAAGATAGGTTGTCTTTGCTCTGTCCCTGAGTCATGTCCTAAGGGAAGGATAGACTGACCTATTCATAGCCTTAGCGGTAGCTTCATCGACTACCAATAAGGCCGGTTTTCCATTTCCTTCTCCGGAAAGGGTTTCCCTCTAATTGTTTCTGTTAAACCAACATATTTCCCTGGAACCGAAGTAGCTTGCTACGTAGGTCCCCCATCTGTTGAGTCAGAAAAAAGGAACCTCGGCCCTCCCATGTGGTGAACCAAACTGGATCTCATCCAGGTGCATAGAAGCATCAGCACTCACCATGTCGTTTCCCAGAGATGTGTTACCACTCGAGGTGACAGTTTCCATTTTGGCTATATTGAATTGTGCCCCATCAGGTTACTGAGTTGGTTCTGGGGGCTCGCTGTCCCGCCGACGAACCAGTCTAGAAGTGGAAAGGGAAGGCAATAGAAAGAGGTGCTTCTAACTAACTGAGCCTTGAATGTTCTCTTCGATCCCTTTCCTTTTCTTTTGAAAGATGCCGGAGCGGGATCAATAGGTAAAAAGTAAATAAGTGAAAGACTAAGAAAGATTATTCTATCGGTGTAGCCCTGGTTGAATTATTATTCAAGCGTGGATTGATTTGTGTTCTAAATACACAAGGAGAGGAATTGAATTTAGTGGGAGCGGGTGAAATTCAATTGAAAAGGAAACAATGTTTCGCTACTTGCAAGTTTGACATTAGTATGATTCCAATTAGACTCAATCTTCCCATGGTTAGCAAGCCGGTATCTTGGGGTGCTAATCAGAAATGTCTGAAATTACAGGAACAACCTTCAACGTTTGCAGACCTTAAAGGTGGATACTTAAGCGGAGTCTCGGGGGAATTCTATAATCGATTTCGCCTATTAACTTCTCATGACTATGACCATTTTTATATACGGTTGGAAGATCCAAGTCGTCTGTGCGCGGTCTTGAATAAACTCCAGTCTCAAGCCTTTCAGATAAACAGACAAGTATTGTCGTTCATTTTAGAATATCGTGATGCCCTTGAAGAAGCTGGTCTTCTTATGAATCGATATCTGGCTAAAGTGAATTTGGAAGATGCAGCTAAGCTATTGAGGGCGTGTCACACCGAAGACCGCAGTGTGGGTAAGTATAGCAAATTGTTAAATGATTTTGCTAAGCGGGTGCAGCGAGCTAGGTATGAAGAATTCGTATTAAATCTTGCGTGTGCATACGATGGTTATCAATTTTATCTGCCGGCGTTCATGGACTTCCGTGGAAGAATCTACCGCTCGGGTGTATTGCATTTTCACGAACGTGATTTGGCTAGAAGTTTGATTCTATTTGCTAACGATAAAGCACCTACAGTCTCATCTACTGATGAGTCTACCATTAGAAGGCATTTAACATTTGCAGCAGCCTTTAAGTTTAAGAAGTTTCAAAGTTTGAAACAATCTGGCTCCTGGTACGATAATACGTTTAAAGAACTTATGTATGAGAATTCTAATCAGAAAATTACTATTGATGAATTTAACAAAAGATTAATTAATCTAGCACAGAAGGCTAGTGATCCATTTCAGTTCCTAGCTAAGTCTCTGTCTAGCGAACAAGTTACTAAGGAGGAAAGATCACTTAGTTGGAATAGGATTCCAGTGACTCAAGATGCATCAGCGAGTGCTTATCAAATCATGAGTTATCTTTTGCTTAATAAGGAACTGGGTAGGCAAACGAATCTTCTTCCGCCAGAAGACGGACGCAAAGACGAACTTCTAATACAAGATTTGTATTCTTCTATGAGAACAGAACTCCTTAAGTTCTTGCGTGATAAGTTCGAGCTTGAAAAGTATGATTCAGATTATTTTCCCTCTCAAATAGAACCTTATCTAACGAGAAAGCTCGTCAAACGACTCTTTATGCCATTGATATATGGTAAGACGCTTTTTACAATGGCCAATGATATTTATGAGGCTTATGAAAATCTCCTAACTGGTAAGGAACTGTATACCCTTGCTAAATATTGCCGTGAATTTTGGGTAACGAGATATCCTGACATAGCCAATATAATGAAGTTAATTAACCTAATCGGTTGGTTTTGTTCTGCCTTGGATGAACCAGTGATCTATAGTATAGACTACTTAACTACTGTGCAGGATTATATGTGTAGCGAGAAAGCTGAAATCTGGGTTTATGATAAGTACAACAAGAAGAGACGTCGGATTACTCTCCGAGTGCCTACGTTAAAAAGGGATAAGCGCAAGACTCAAGTGGCTACCTGCGTCAACTTTATTCATCAGAGGGATGCCTTTATCGCTATGAAAGTGGTTGAAAAATTGGCTAGCAAAAGTCATAATAAGTGTGAGGTGCCAGTTTACACTGTACACGAGAATTTCATTACCACATGTCTTTACTCCGCGGAGGTTCCCAGAATTTATACAAAAGTGTTTATGGAAATGGGTCCTCCACTTGGAATAATCAATGATTTAATTCTCAAAAATCTGAGCCGAAAAACAACACAACACAGCCGGCATACTCAGGCAGTATGAATGATCCTATTCCAGGTGAGTATCTTAGAACTTGTTTAATAGAACTGGTTCCTAAAGATAAGGATTTCAGTCTCAAAGAGCGGATAAAATGGGATAATAAAATCGATTCTCTAGTGAGTTGTTACGAGGAATATGTCAATACTGTGTGCGGTGAAGCTCTGGATGCTGTGAAAGATCAAGAAATGGCTTTACCGGTGGGTGCTCCCTGTCCAACTGGTACTTTCCTTATGACTCCGACTGTGGTTTACCTGAGATTAGACCGATTCTCCTCCTGCTGCTCAACCAGCTCGGTCTGACCTGACTTTGACCGCTTTCTGATCGCTGGTCAATGAAAACCCCGGATCCTTAGCTCTATCCTTTGCTGGCTGGTTGCCCCACAGGGACTACTCCTTGCTCTTTGTTTTATTGTTGGATGGGGAAAAATAAGGTTAGACTGTCTCTGGGCAGCGAAACCTAGGATTGAGGGTGGTCTACGATCAGAAGGCTTTATCGAGGAGCAGGCTTAAGGGTGGCTACTGAGATCAGAAGTTATAAAGGAGCATCTGTCGTCTCTCCCGTTCTTCCCGGAAGTCAGTACTTGGAATTCCATCTCTTTTTCTCTTTTGGTCTGCTGATGATGAAAGAGCATCTACGGCAGCCTTCTTTTGAGGATGATCCTCTTTGAGGGAGAAAGCAAATTGAAGAATCCGCGGATATGGACTCTTATTAATAAGTCTCTGAAGTCGGTCTCTGTCTTCTCATCGCTTGCCGCATATAAGATCTCAAGTCTAGGATTGAGAGGAAGCGAGTCGAAATCCACTCTTTTCTTTCACTTCAAAGCCAATCGATAGCCCGAACTGGAACTTTCTTTGAATTTGACTAAGTCACATCTGACTCATTGGAGTGAAACCTTAGATTCCCTGTCCTCCATTTCTCTTCAAAGTCAATTCCGGGAATCAAATCCGTGTCTCTTAGCTCCTTAGAGGAAGAGGAAAAGACAGAGGGCGGATGTCGTTGAAAGCAAGAAGTCTCGTAAAGCATTTTCAATAGGGATTTTTAAGGATTATCTAACCACTTTTGAATCCGAGGAAAAAAACTCGATTGGAATATTCATTAGCTAGGAGTTGAATCATCGATTTCAGTCTTTGCTGCATCTCTCCTCAATGGAAGTGGCGGGTTTTTCGCCCATTGTCCAAGAGACAGACGCATCGAAATCGGGGCTGTGCTCCGATCTTGTAGAAAGGGTCGAGAAAAGCAAACGGGTGCACTCAAGCTTGGATCATACGGAGACATCAACACCGAGTGGGAAAAGGCTGGTTGATCCGATCTTACACACTTTGGCTCGATCTATCGCTTGTAGAGGCATGCCTACGTCCTACCTTTTCTAATCTACCTGTACCCATGACCTGCGGAGCTGAACTACTAGATATTGGATTTTCACTTACAACGGAAGTTGTCCCAATCTCCTCTCTTTCTGCCGTCAGCTGGTTAGCTTTGCTTTCCTTGGAAGCTCCACTTCACTAATCAATTACATTGAACCTCACTGAACAAGTCTAAAATACCTCAACTACTTGAAGACTGGCGCACCTCCTCCTACAACAATATTCCGCCTCTAATCCGTTCCGTGCTCGCTTTGATAAGAGTAGTCCCTTGCTATGAAGCTATCATCTATTGGTCCTTCTGACCTCAACTCCTTTGGCGCTCTCCTCTCTTTCAGCTGCTGCTTACCCATTTGTGTGAGATTTGAATGAGCTGAACTACTAAAGTTGCTAACTAGCCCTGGCTTTCTTCCACTCCAAGCGCGCTCTCTTTCTCCGGACTAGACTCCTGTAGCACTTATGGAAAGAATTCTTCTACGCTTATGGCCCCTTCATCTAAGAGAAATGCTGGAGCTGTCTCCCTACTAGGGAAGGTACTCCATTTGCTCACGGTAGTTGATATTGCCCTTCTTCCCGGGCTGTTGAGGGCCGCGTTTTTGATCCTGGCGCAAGACAAGCATCTTCTAGTAAAGAGAAAGAGCTAGAGTAATATTAATGTTCATCCCTTTCTATTAGAAAACCTATATGGATTCAAATTAGAGATAGACGACGTAGTGAGGGTGAGAGTGAAAGTAGAGATAGGGCTCTTTTATGGGAACGTTTAGTGATGAGTCCTAACCTTCAATGGTTAAGGTCCTTTCTAGAGAGGACTCCCACGGGTTATACCTACTTCACACATATTGGTCGATATCGTATTCGATACGCTTCTCGAGACTGGAATCCAACCACAGTGAAGAGGGAAGTGGATCCATCACCTTCCAGTATAGGAGGTGGTAAGCTCTCTCTAGTCCGATCACCTGGTAGGTATACTGGTTTTAAAGATATAAGAGGGTTAAGCTCTCGGATAAAAGCATTCAGACTAAGCGATGCCCTCACCTACTCCTACATGAAAGACATAAGATTCAGCATAGCTCTCTGTGCCATACTTGGATTTTCAATGTGGTGGATCATAGCGCCTGAGCCATTGCTCTTAAAGCCTGAAGCTCTTACCTCACCTGATATCAATTTGCTTTATAACGTATCAAAAGATACATTTATCAATAAGGTATGCTCAACCCACCCACTTATAAAGAGTCCTTGCGAGTGTGGTGAACCGCTCAATAATGAGCTAAGGAGGCTACTTGAGACTAATACCATTGAGACTACTAATACCTTTGATCCATTAGGAATAGATGAAACTGAAAGAACAAATAAAGCTAAAGCATTTGCTATATATATTGCTGCCATCCTAATTACTATTGCTCTTTCAGAATCAGTATCAAGACATGGAGTCTATTTCAACATAAATGAATAGAGAAGAGAAAGTCTTACATCAATCATTTACAAGCGGATGAGAGGCAGACCAAAGAGCGACCCGAAACCGGAGAACCCGAGGTTATGCCGATTCTGATGCTCCATCTGATTCTGATTAAGCGAACTCTTCCTCCAGTTAGGATAGGATGCTGACCGAAACAGAAGGATATGGAACGGAGGTTGAACCTCATTCATAAGCTTTGCCTATGACTGACGTAGCACTTGGCGGGTATAGGGCTACACTCATAAGGAGCCACTCGCATCTTTCCTCTTCCTTGTGAGGTCCCATACCACTGGACATGCAGATGCAGGAGTTCTACTTCAATTTTTTGACATCTTTCGTTGAGTAAACAACGGTGGTGAATCATGGCACGAAACTCACTTACTTTGGTAAACTAATTGCCCTACTTTCGTCACCTGACTTAGAAAAAAACGTCTCATCCGTGGATTCAGATGCGAAAATGCTCTGGCTTGACGCTGCTTACCTTACGCCGGATGGTTCAATAGAGTCTATGGGGACTCCGGGGGCAAGAAAGACCCCCATCCGAAGTCTCTGGTTTAGCAGGTATTTTTTCCTATTCTGCTTTTGTCTCAGCATATCTTTCATCAGCAGGGGATTCTTCGCCCCTTTTTCCACTACCCTCTCTGAGCGCTCTTGCTTTGTTTGCTCCTCTCGATATATATGCTAGTTGGCGGCGCTACCTTCCTAGGATCAAAGGTCTCTTGCTTGGCTAGCTAGTTTGGTGGGGAGCTCTCTCTTGCTCTGCTTCTCGCTATCGCCTCTTTAGTGCTATTGCTTAGGGTGCGTGGCTATTGCCTATGGCTCCAGCGCTTATTGATAGAGGCGATACATACAGCTTTTGGCCTATGTATGCTGACTTCGTAACAAATACACGAATCCACACTAACGTAAATACTGCTAACTACACACTACTATAAGAAAGAACTTGTTGGCTATCAAAGGGACATGAAATCACATTTGGGAATGATCTTTGCCACATGGCATGAAGGCAGCACTGATATGCATCGATTGCCGCCGAATAGCCTACTACCTAATAGCGCCCCATGGCCTCTGTTGAAAAGTCAGGACTTGTTGTCTCTCTTGCCTTTCTTTCGGCTTATGGGTTATATACCCACCTAACTAGCTAGCTTATAGCTTTGAATTAGCTTCAATCACAATTAGTTTTAGAACTTCCATTCTATTTCATTCCCCCTTACTACACCCGGGAAAGAAAGTCCCTATTCTCCTCTTCTGATATTTATGCGGAATCAGCTTCTCCAGGATGGGATTCTTTCTCTTTTCGAACCGTTGAGAGTTACATCCTCCCCAGGAGCGTCCAGTGAAAAGGTTTCCCCATCCCTTTCCCAACAAAGAACATTGCTTTCACAAAATAAAGAGAGGGACACATTCCCTATTTAATGAATTGGTTGCTTTCACACCACGATAGAGAACGAGCTCTTTTTTTGCGTCGTACAATGGCTTGTACATTCTAAAAGACTCTTGTTTAACAAACATTCTTGTCCCAAATCGCTTGCACGAAGCATATGAAATTGGGGATCAAAAAAAAGGTATGGCGGTTGGGCCTCTTATTCATTCAGAGATGGTCCTTACTCAGCGGGACTCGTAGGCACCAGACTTTAGGGACTGAAAACCCAGCCCCTTTGGTATAGAAGGCAACCCCTCTACTTTCACTGAATTTCACTGATTTCTTTCGATGAGCCCTTGACTTTCGAGCAGGTTCACAGCTCTGGAGTACGCAAGTAAGTGAGCTAGTAGAGCGGGGTAGGTCATTCCCTTTTATCCTTCGATCAATCGCACCTTCGTGCTTGTTCTCGACTGCTGTAAAGTAAAGGCTTTAAACTGATTTACTTACTTTCAAAGGATTACTCACTTGACACTTGATGTAACTGTAGCAGGCCCACCCTCAAAGGAGACCGCTGGAAGGGGGGAGCATGAATTTCCTGTTTTAAGTCCTATTTCCTCGTGTGTAACTGGTTGTGGATCTCTAATCTAATCCCCTTTTATGTTGGCTTGTTTCCCTTTTTCCAAAGGCCTGCATACGGATACACACAGGTTTCTGTCCCCTGGGTCTTAAGGACAAATAACCATTCCATCCTACTCAAAACTAGGAATGCAGATAGGAGACAGGGATGCTAACTCATTTATAGCTTGTAGGCGACACACTCTTTCTGATAGGGTTTGGGGCGGTCTACAGAAGAGATATGGAGTAGGTGAACATGGCCATTCAAGTGACCCAGGATGATTGGCTTATGTAGTGGTTTCCCCTTACCTATGAAGTTATTCAGTAACCGGGCTGTCATCCTTTGTGGGGGTATTAACTTGGATACGGGTTTTGCTCGTTTAAGCGCTTTCCCTCTTTGGCCTTACGATTCATTTCAAAAAAAATCCTATCCCGGACCGAAGCGCGCGATATGGCTTTTTGGGGCTTTTCGCGATTCCCCTAGGTCTAGTTGAAGAGCTAGACTAAAGATAGGGTCATGGCCACTTCTCCAGAAGGACACCGAGGTCTTACATTTATTGAGTGCTTTGCTTTGGGAGAACTCCCAATTCCAGTCCATCGAATCGTCAGCCTATCAACGCAACGGCTAGAAAGCGCATACTAGTTCAAACGAGAAGCTTAGAGGACACCCGCGATGAGGACTTCGAAAGTCTTTTATCAGTTTCAGGCTTCGTTGCCCCGTGAGCTACTTACTTTCACTATTTCTTCCTTTGAGCAAGGCAAGTGCAGATGATAGAAGAACGAACAAAGGATTCAGGCACGACTCCAATGCTTGACGGATAGAAGCAATCTTCCCCACTTGATTCAGCTTGAAAGCGGAAAAGAAGCTACTTGAACACTTCCTTCAGCGGGAAGCCCGATGGAATGCTTTCACGCCCTAAGAAGGAGTCCCACGAAAAGGCAGAGGAGAAGCGGCGAGTGGAAGAGGGGAAGGGGCGAAGGGCGGGAAAGCCAAGTGTTGTTTATAGAGTAGGAGAGCTAGTAGAGCTCATAGGTTTTGTGACTAACTTAGTGTGCTTTTGGTAGCAGCAGCCATACCAACAATCTATCTTTCGTAAATAAGCACTCGCATTACGGTGCGAGATCCGCCAAGCTAAGCTCAATCACAACCCGCCGGCTCAAAGAAAGGCTGGGTCAACTCAAGAAGTGGAAGGGATCTAAGGTTGTTCTTCCGAACTTCTTTCTTGATGATTGGGCCCTCCTTTCCATTGTTCTTGTTGGGGCTAACTTGGTCAGTCTTTTAAAACGAGAGTGCGACTTGCATCTTCGAAAGCGGGTAAGGAAGCGCGCTAGCTGCAATCCATTTCGATAGGATTCCCGAATTTCTTCTCTACGTGCTCGATCTCCTCTACAACTTGAGCAAGCCTTTCTGCGAGATTATCCACTAATCGTTGTCAACTCCGCGGGTTATCTGATTGGTCTCATTCGGGCCGATGTGCAGGGTCAGGGCCTCACAAACCATTGCAATGGAACTGAACTCTTTCAGATTTTATGATCTCGAGTGGGCGTACTTTCCAATAGAATCTTGGCTCCTCAAAAAAAGAAGGTTTAACAGATTGGAAAGTCAAGAACTGGGAAATAAATAATAAATAAAGGGAGTGACCCGTCTTGAAAAGAGAGAGAATGAACTCTAGCGCGGAATAAGTCAGTTTGAAATCGAGTGCAGTGCGGATCTCCTCCCTGCCTCAGCTGGTGGAACATAGAAGGTCTTGAGATGCTCTCCCCTTGCTATATTTAAGGCGGATAAAGATTTCTAGAGGTGTTCAGGGACCCTGGAGATTTTTAGGGTTTTTTCTGACAACATGGGCTCCCTGCTCAACTCTCCTGACTCTCCAGAATGAGCCATAGCTGCATCTCCTTCGTCATCTGAGGAGTCTTCGCCCCATGGCTTGATCTTCTTGCAGGAAGCTTCTACCGAGAGACTCCATTTTTCCTCATCCCCTTGTTCGTCATCTGATGATTCCGAATCACTTCCAAGGTGGGGTTTGATGGGAAGCTGAGTCACTTCTATCTTCTTAGTTTTAGTGACCTTTTCTATTTCTAATCACCGTTTCCTTTTTTGGGCCTGTCCCCAGTGTTGGGATCACGAAAATCTCTAGTGTCCTCATATTTTATTTCGTGGACACTACACTAAAGGGTTGGATGTCTCCATCTATTCTTTATTCCTGGCCATCTCACATGTACTTCATGCACTGGTGGACGGGACTACATAATAGTTGTGCAACCAGGGCTTCCCGAGCAGTGCCTTGTATTGTAAAACGTGTCGGCATTGATGATGTAGAACTTCGCCTCTGACTGGAGACTGGCCAGCTTCAGGGGGCAAGATAATTAATCCAAGAGCTTGTTGACTGTGCTGATTTAAGCCTTTTATTATTTTTAGGGGCCAAGTGCTGGACGTCTATAACCTGGCTCCTGAGTGTCCTGAGCGTCATCAGGTTAACTGAAAACCCACAGGGTGAATCAAGCAAGTATAGAACGGAATGCCTCTTGCTTGCTCTCTTCCTTGCCACTCTCATTTCAATCCGCTACTTCCATGATCAATGTGGCAGGGTCAGTTTCCTTGCTCGGTATAGCTTGCTTTGCTCACTCACTAGGGCTGGAGGGCAGTACCCCCGACCTGGAGGGAGGGAACTTACGACCTGTTGTTATTGAAAGAATAGAATCAATACCCAACCAACACAACTAGCTAAACACTCATGAACAACCCGAAGGAAGAGCGAAAGCACTATCGGGTGATAGGGACAAGCGATAGACATGGAAGGTATAGGCCAGGCTCTCACTGCCGCTGTGTCTAGTCAGGAACTGTGGAGGGCTAATGTATCCTTAGATGTTCTCCTACGCGGGCTCTATTACTGCTGTTTATGCCCAATGTCCCCACTGCTATCTCTACCGGTGCAACTGAGTCATCAAGATCGATTGGATGTTCGTTCAAAAGACTAAATAAAAAGGAAGATCCATTTTGTTTTTCCTTTTTTCCGGGAGCTAGTGGTCCTTCTTCCGCAGCCCTTTCTTTTACTTTCCCGATTGTTACTCTAAGACGACTAAGCAGCCTAAAGTTTCGTTTTTTCCTTTAAATTGAATTTCAACGCATTTAATCTTTTGTGACTGGAGCTAATAAAGATTAAGCATCCTCCTCAGAGAGCCAGCCTAGTATGGTTATCTATGGCGGGAAAGGGCAATAGAACAGTAAAGATTATTGAAATGATAAGTTACCCCAGTTTCTTAAAGCTCCTCTCACGATGCCTTGACTTCACCCTTAGACCATATGACAGAGAAAGGGGTCTTTTCCTGGCCTGAACCCAACCTTCAAAGGAAAATTAGGAACCGCTGGCCCCTGAGTCACTCTGATCCCGAATCAATCAATAGCTTACGGGCGAAACTATGAATCTATAAATAGAACGTCCTCCCTTCCTCCTCTAAACTGTTTTGTAGGATCCTACGTTGATTCCTGACCGTGCCTGTGGGACTGCTTAATCAAGGAGATCTAGTTCTCGAACCGGGTGAAGAGAAGACTAAGATGAGTATGCCTCGTATGTCTTGAAAAAAGTAAAGTTTCGTTCATTTCGTGTCTGATACGAGTAGCCCCTAGAATACATCATCTCCCGGGCTATGCTTAACCACATTCAATGAGATGCATCCTCTTTTGCTTCCGTGATGTAATCTAGGTGAAGGTCTAGAAGGCGGTTCCTTCCTTCGGTCGCCTCGGGTCGGAGTCAAGCTAGAGGGTAGTGGGAAGGTGAGGGTCTTATCTTAGTGGGGGCTCCGGAGAACGGGGTGTAGAGACCTGGTCCCAAGCAAGGCTCCAGTTCAACATACGATTGTCCTGTCCTGTAAAGAGAAGGCGTGACTGGCATTTCTTTAGATAGAAAGAACTTAGGCGGCTAACCGGGAACCACAGGAGTTTGCCCTTTCATCTTCCCTCCCGATCCATCTTTTTCAATTCCTTTCAATTCAAAAAAAAAGGATTCCTCCTTCGGAATCAGGTTGTCGATGTCAGCAAATCGGCTTGGTATAGCAGTAAAAAGTCAAAGTGTCCTTTTTTTTCTTTTTCAAAAACAAAAAAGGCCATCTACAGAAAATGGTTGGGCAAAAGAAGAACCCAATTCCAAGGCAATTTCATCGTCTACCGAGTCGGCTAAAGAGGCATCTACTGCAGACTGCAGACTCTGTGGCACCAGGCTATTAGGAGATTAGGAGATAGCAGCATCTAAAGAAAGAATATCAGTTATCAAAAACGATTGTCGGGTATCAGATTCCACCAGAACAGAATCCGATGGGGCGGCGGCAGGAACCCAAACTGAGTGACCTCCGTCTTTATATGATTCCACAGTAGTGGACTCTGTCCCGTCATCCGAGGAAGCAATAGAAGATGACGATCGGGAGACCGATTTGCCCTATGTGCCAATGGTGCTCTCTGGCGATCTTGTTCTGTGGCTTCTTAGTAGACCTTTCTTCTTTGCTAACTTTCTACCTGTAGTATACAAGGCGAATGAATGGATTCCTTTTCATTACAAACCTTAACTTAAGGAGCAGGGTTAAGGGAAAGGGAGTCAAAAATGGTCCAACTCTTAGGCACTAGGCTTTGAGGGGATAGGCGATGGGGCTACATCAACTACCACGGTATAAGGTTTTGTGGCAAAAGACTCTATTATCAACACATCCTATTACGCGGCAATTACCACAGTTAGGAGATGTCCTCTTCTCTTAATAGCGATAGCATCTTAATAAGTGGTAGCAGACGGTCAACAGAAACGGATTTGGTAGCATAAGTTATCCCTCTAGTGAAGCCTATTTGGAGCTTTCATCCTTCTTTTTCCTTACCAGGGTAATTCAATGCAATGGGTGATTAAGTTCATCATACGGATTGCTTTTTTAGAGCATATGGTATTCTTATTCTACCAAACTACTTGTGTTACGCAGATGCTTTGTCCTGCCAAGAGCGAGCGGCAGTATAAGGTATTATCCCCGGCCTTCTGGCTCCTTTTTTGGAAGTTTCTTTTCTTGCGAAATACGTTCTTCCCTCTTTCTCTTTTCCAAGGAATGGGTACTGTTGGGCTATGGGTGGTCGGGTATCGTGTGATACCAATCGGTCCAACGAGGCCGACAACATCTTCTTGAGTGAAAGCATCCGACTCGGCTTCTGCGATAGAAGACTCTCCTCCCTCCGATGAAGTGGCAGAGCCTATTGATAGATAGAATCTGCTCTCGGCGGATTACCCTTATAGTGTTCACTATTATCCTGAAGTTCCTACCGTACGGGAAGATACAGGAGATATAGGTATTACTTATTCCCCTTTCAGAACAGGTACTCTAAGTTGGAAATATATCTATGACCATCCCAAGTCAAGGAAAAAAGTAGTTGCTTACTTATTCCCTGGTCAGGAACAGGAAATAGTAGTTCCCCTTGTTATGAGTTAATTGTTAGAGTCAGGAACAGTAACTCGACTCCCAAAGGAGAGGAGAGTTACGTATGCGTATGAGTTATTCCAAGTTCAGGTATTAGTTGTCAAAGTACAGGAAAAATATGTATTACTTATTCACAGGTCAGAGGAAGTAGTACTCGGAGTAGTCAAAGTAGTACTTGAGTTAGTAGTTGAGTTATCTATTTGTTATTCCCGGTTTAAGGTAGTTAATAGCTATGAGTTAGGAGTTATTGGTTACAGGTAGTTATGAATTGGTAGTTCTTTTTTAGGAAAAGGTAGTAGTTAAAGAAGGTTTTATTAGTAGCAGTTGTTGTCAGTCGAGTTCCTTGGTACCTCTCCTTCCTCTGTTCTGTATTTCTGTGCTGCGTTGGTTTTGACCTGGTTGGCATAGAACTCTAAGATGTTCTTTCCTCTGGAGAGGTGTCGTATGATAGTTGTGGTACATAACGTCCTTACCAGATGCTATGTACAGAGGTATACGCCTATCTTCTATGCGGGTCTTTCCTCTGCTGTTAGTCGCTTAGTGCTACTTCCCTTGTTTACTGATGACCAAGGGGGATTCTTGTTGGCTGACGAAATGGGAAAGGTGGCTTATATAGAGAGAGTTACCCAATCTAACTAAATGTCACTCCTAATCACATTCCCACGGTACTGAACTCTAAGAGGGTAGGAACCCCCTTCCACCTCTTTTCCCGTAAATCCCATAGGAATCCTCCTTTATTCCAAACGGAAAGGAGGGGCCGACTGCTGATCGCCCTGCGGTCACGAATAGCTATATTCAATATCTTGTCTATAAGTCGGGTGAGGACTAGCTCTCTTAGGTTGAACCCTGGTTCGTGTTGAAGTGTAGCTACGTCCCGTAAGGTCACTTTACCCGAATACCTTACTCACATGGAACTACCCTCGACTTGATCCATCCCAATGATGGTAGGTAGGCAACTCTTTTCCGAGAGCGTGGTTGAGAAAGATTTTGTATTGAAAACCTGGGACTCTGTCCGCTTCCGTCGAATGGCTGCTAACCATTATTCTGGGTGGATCTTGCAACGATACCCTTAGTCCACAGTCTTTATAGCCAATCCCCGGTGATAGATATTTTTTATAAAATTCCACCAGGATAGAATAAGGCTATAAGCAAACCATTGAGAACCCTATAGCCCTGCCAGCAAGGCAACTAACCCTTCGCTTAAAGATTCTATTCTAGAGTAAGTTTACTTGAGAAGGCTTAAAGCTCTACCTTGCAGTTCAAAGTCTAGAAGCAATTCCCGTCCTTGTCTGTCTTTCGGGCTATTCGTTCTTTCCTTTCGTTCGTTTTCAAAATCGGGAAGGCATTCTTGATTGGATGAAGTTAGAAGTTACTAGAGCGTATTCTTCTTAGTAAGATAGGTTTGGAACCCTTCTTATTAGAGAAAGGGGAAAGGGGCAGGTTTCAGTCTCAATGGAAGAGATTCAAAGGGCTTGACTGCACCTTGCTTCTAGGCTTACGGAAAAAGGCGAATCCTGGGGCTCTTTACTAATAGAATATAATAGGGGACACTTCCTTGAAGAAAGCCGTGTACTCCCATCAGCTTTCAAGTAGATAAAGAAGTTCAGGCTAGTGACATCAGCTATCATCTATTGGTCCTTCTGACCTCAACTCCTTTGGCGCTATATACCTTCTTTGCTTTGCTTCTCTTATGTGTCCATGAACATTAGTTCGAGTCTACGCCCATCTTTCTGAGTTCAAAGAGGGTTTCGCGAGTCCAAAACAGGAGGTTTAGTGTGAGTCCACAAAAGGGGAGTCAGTTTCTGGGCCACTCACATGTTGGCAATTCGAATGCTTTCTAATTTGCTTTAAGGTCCTCCTTTCAAAAAAAAATTCCTATCTATAAAGCGCTGAGTTGAAGAGGGAACAAGTCCCACAGAGAGATGATAAGTGGGAGAAAGAGTGAAATTCAAATCTCTTCTGGAATGGAAGACCCCCCATCCACTGACTACAACTGCAGCCTAACACCCAAGTTAGCCTGACGGTCAGCTAAATGAGTCGCTTCCCTCTTCACATGATGAATTTGAACTCAATATATATTGAGAAATGTTTTATCAGGATAAAGCATAGGCGCCAAGGTTCTTGATTATTACCATTCGCCCATCTAATCATGTTAAGAGAACCCCTTTTTGTTTGATATGATGATTTGAAAAGAATCAATAGTTTGGACAAAACTATGGCCATGCAGGAGAGTTTCTGCTTTTACAAAGGTTGCATCTTTAATCCCTAGAGGAGACCTCTTCAATTCCACATGACACCACCATTGTGCCATCTCTTATGACCCCACCATAATCCGAATTCCTAGAGTAGCCCTCCCTACTCCTTCAAAGTGCATCTTGATGTGATTTGAAGAGGAAATTTCCACAACACAAGATTGAGGAGAAAGAGCCTGCCGTAGTCCCACTAATGTAATACGGGCCAAGCTTTCGAGAGTCATCCTTATTGCTAGGGTTTCCACTCCTTTTCATGGTCGAGCTTCTTTTATTTCCTCAGATAAGGCATCTCGCTAACCTCCCTTCTGTGAAAATTTTAAGGAAGCAGATGAGCTCTCACCCATGCAAGGCATCAGAACATGCATTCTCGCGATCTACAGAGTCCTTATGGCTTGCTCTTGAAAAAGAATAAAAAAATCAAGCTTGTTACAGAACAGACATTCCATTCTTTGCTTCCCCAGCACTGACTGACCTCTCTGGTCGGATGTTACAGTCGGCTCTACTTCTTAGTCAACTAGTAGTCTTTCAGTCGGAAATCGCTTTCACATCTCATATGACATCTGTACCAACAGACTGATTCGGACACCAGTAAGGTAAGTAGCTACTCCAGCGGATCTAACTCCAGATGATCCAGCTTCTTTTACTTTTAAGGATAGGTTAGCCTCTTCTCCTTCAGGGGATGCAGCAAGACTACGTTCTCATCGGAGTTCCACTTCTTCCTCAATCTACTCTAAGAAAAAGGCAAGTACAGCTACTCTAAAGTAGAGTAGATCCAGCTTTCGCTTCTGGTAGTTCATCCATAGATACGATCGGAGTTATATCGACCTGAGGGAGCGAGACTGCCCTTGTGCCCCTTTGCTCTTTACCTGTTTGTTGTACGCCTGGACCTGGTGGGGCTGGGGAACTCCCTGAGCTAACACCACTTGGAGACACTATTTCAAGCCAGCCAGTCACACTCGTTACCTGAACGCTGCTTAACAACTGACGCAAAAGAAGTTCTTGGCGGCATTTCTTCATTTTGTACTCGCCCAGGAATTGTTATTCATTTTTTTCTTCGTGGCCCCCATAATATGGTTCAAAGGAAGAAGAGTCAAGAGTCTGACTCGGCCAGTGAGTTCCCGAAAAAGGGTAACCAAGCCAAGGGAGGACATACAAAGTCACCAACATCAAGGGTAGCGCTAGTGCTCGTCGGAAATGTGTAACAAGTCTCGATTACGACGGTTCCATACTATACTCTAACAGAGCAGAGTTTTCTACTTATTAATATAGAAAGAGGGTTTTGATGAAAGACTTCCTGTGCTTAAGTTGTTGCTACCGTTGGAGCATCTCACTTCAAAGAAAGACAATGGTTTTAAAGTCAAGTGGTTGGAGCTTCAAGTGGTGATCGATGGGCATTTGTTGAGGAACAATAGGCCGATGGCGGCACCGATAAGAGCAGGTTTCCCGACCCGAGCTGTGGCAGACAAAGGAAAAGCATTAACGACCGACCCGCAACACCCAACCGAAAGAGGTCTCCCCCTGGTTCTAGAGTGAGCAAGGTTATAGAGTAATTCCGAGCTAGAGGAAGCAAGTAAGGAAGAAAGAGGAGCTCTTTTACGTAATTCCCTGCCCGAGTCAGCCGAATTTCTTTTAAGGAAGCGGGTGGAGGGTCTAGTTCTATTTTAAAGTCCCCAGTTCTAGAGGAAGGATTGATAGGAAACCTCGTGCTCTCGGTTATAGAGTCAGAGTTCGGAAGTCCCAGGTTCTGGAGGCATTAAGCAAATCAGCTAACCCAGGTGCTAGAGGTTCTTAATCCCAGTAGATAAATAAGTAAGCTAGTCCCAGGTAAGCAAGGTGAGAGGAAGAAGGCAACTGTACGGGAGTCTTGAATACGCTAATGAGTAAAGGGATTCTTCATAGAGCTAGAAAGCTTTTAGAGCCAATCCCTGGGCCAGCCAATGAGTATGCCAGTTGAGGACTCCCCATACGTAAGAAGAAGAATGGGGTTAGCACTATAGTCTAGGAAGAAAGAAAGTGAAATGTTGTAAGGGTCTAGAGTAAGCGTTGGAGGAGGCCCCTGAGGTTAGAGTTGAGGCAATCAACGAAGCCTACCTGGTTCTATAGTCAGTCCCAGGAGATATCTTAAGCAAGGTTTGAGAGTCATTACCTTTTGCTAGAGCTATTAATGGAAGCTAACCCTTTAGTCCCCGGTATAGAATAGTTCTTTTGGAACCCCTACCTTGTCCCCAGAAAGTAGTAAGCAAGCCGTAGAGCCGGTGCAAGAGTCAGAATCAATCCCACGTCCTAGCAAGAGAGCAAACAACAGCCGATATGCGACATGGGAGAAGTAAACTGTAAGAGAGTCAGGGAATAGGCTTTCAACTAATCTCTTTTCTTCCCAAACATTGCCAGCTGATTTGATCTAGGTCTTATGCTCTGGAAGCTCTTCTGCTGCACCCAAGTTCTCCTATGCTGCCCCCCAAGTGAGAGAACTGGCTGCTTGGGGACCAACCTCTGAGCAGCATCCTGTCTGGCAGAACCCAACTGGATGGCTCCAGAATCAACTAATTCCGCATGGAGGAGATTCGAACAGCTCTCACACATCCTATGCCTCAAAACCTGAAGGTTTTCAACCAGTCTAGTCATTCCAGGAGGACTCCGCAATACCTGCTTGAAGGAAGTTACATGCGGTTTGAAAGGCTAACTAGAAAAAGAGAAGAAAGGCTTACTAGAATCGGAGCGATCGTAAAGAGATGTTTTTCATTCCCTTTCTTTTTACTATAAGAAATCCACACTTTGACACCTAAAGATTCCATAACGAGTAGATACTTCCGCGGAAGCATAATTTCTGGTTAAATACATTCCAAGAAGTTTTTCCATACTTTTTCGTGCCATATGCGCTTAGACTTGACTTTTTCTTCCCGTTTCAATATTAGAAAGTCTTCGTTTCCGTGTAAAAGCAAACTCTCCAAATTGTTGACCAAAAAAAAGACCTCTCTATCTTTCTCAGGCCTAAATGCTACGCACCTTAAGAGCAGAGCTATTGATGCTATGATCACCTCGTTGAAATAAAGAGATTTCTTGAGGTTATCAAAACAAAACCGCCGTAGGAATGGAGACCTTTCAATAGAGCGGAGGATGAACTTGCTTCCAGAGGCGGAGTGACTGAGACCATAGATGAGTCGTAGCCAGTATCAACGGGGTCCGAGGGAAGGATCATGGCAGTGGACTCGTGGGTGAGGTTGGTAGTATCAGAAGCAGGATGAAATGAACTAGGAGAAGTGACGAAAACATCACTCAATTCCCTTACCAGCTCTTAAGCACCCTTCCAGTTTCATGAACGTGTCCATAACTTTCTCTGCTTGGAGTGGACTACGGTATTTGTTTTGTTACCTACTTCGGTGTAACCTTTCTTTTATTAGAAAATATTAGAAAAGGTTCGGAAATAACCCAGTAAAATATTGCTTTCTTAATATTAATATTTCTTAATATAAAAGAAATTCTTACCGTGGTAGCTACTTTATTCCCATTATTGTCTTGTTTAAACGGTGTAGTGGAAAAGGAGCGGTTAAGCTGTGGAAGGCAAGCGGTAAAGTAAAGTCAATCTTCTCGGCTCGTCAGGAGGTAGCTCATCTGGAAAGGAAGCGAAACCGGTTGTTGTTGATCGAGAAACTGCACATCGTTCTCAAAGGTTAGGTGATCGAAGACAGGAAGATCAGGAATTTACCGGGCATAACCGAAAGAAAGATCTCTCAAACAGGCATTTTTCCTACACAGTGCAAGCAAGTGAGATTTTTGTTACAAACATATCTGATATGAATCAAACGACATTTTCTGGAATCTGGCATTTATCGACAGGTGGAGAATGTCTTAAAAAGACGTCAATTGCGAGAAGAGGTCTTGATGCGCGCTGAGTTATTACCGTAATGCATGAGATTTTTTCAACTAAAGGGATGACCATGCTGCTTACGCGCTTAAGTTAAGCAACAACGAAAAGAGAAAGAGTGTTAAGAACATAAATTGGTGTGACTAAACATAGCAGTCGTCATCCTTCAATCTCCTCATGCTTACTGTGCCCACTATCTTTCCATTTACAATAAAAAATACATTGCCAATACCGACATCGGAATCAACAGTAAAAGAATCAGTCCCAAGAGCGGCTACGACTACGAGAGCAGTTACCCTTATAACTTTCACACCGGTTACGTCCTTCTTCTGTCATCGGGGATGGGAATGAAATTGCTAGGAATGTTGGAGGGTTCTCGGCAGGTGCTAGCCCTTGGCATTGGCTGATTCAAGACATCCTCGCAAAGGCGCCATCTTTATTAAGTGAAAACGTGACTTTTATAGACCTCTTTTTATTCAATACGATAATTGAGTTTTTGAGACCACTGCGATAAATGGGCTTTTGAGACTGAGACTCCGTTTTGTTAACAACAGGTACTCTTTCTGCATTCTCGCCACAGGTCCCTGAAGGAGTAGATAGGATTTGCAAGGGTGGAGATGAAGCATAGGACCTTTCCAACGAATTGCATCAACTGGCAGAAGCAGGCCAAGATCCATAAGTTCCTGGAGCATAACCAATTCCATAAGCGGATCCTCTACTAGCATATAACGTAGTTGACCGAGATCGGGATTCTATAAATATTCATAGCCCGACCCAGTGGTTTCTGTTAGTTACAGACCCCTTCAAAAAGCTATGAGGTTAGGATTGAGACATTTACCCGGGTCTTTCTCTTTCTTTTAGTCAGAGAAGAGAAGTTTTTGGTTGCATTTGCTAGCAGCATTTTCTAGTACGGGGCTCCCAATGTATCCAAGAAGTTGGTAACCCTTTCTTTTTCGGTTAGAGGAGGCTGCTTTATCCCTCCACCTCTGAGCATCTTCCTTCTGGCACTCGGTCTTCTAAGACGGATAGATACTGTACTTCCTTACTTTACGAGGACACCCTCGCTTATTGCAAGAGTAGGATTCTAGTATAGTTTCCTTTCGCTCCTGGCCCTGTAGGAGCTGCTTCAAAGCCCGAGTCAAAGGAGGTGGTGACCAAGTGAAGACGTTCATCGCCTTACTACCAGGGTCTCTCAGGAACTTATTTGGATTTCGTCGCTAGGGGGCTTTAGGTCATGCAACGGCCTCAGTCAGGAACTTTAAACTATTCTAGGAGGGATTTTATCATTCTAAGTATGGTCTTCATAAGATTTATGAAAATACTAATTCTATTCTGTGACAACTTTAACTTTGAGTGCGATCGGGAAGTAATAAGGCCCGAAATGCCCACTTCGAAAGAAAAGGAATGGCTGTTTCGAAGACTCGTAATTGCGCCTAAAAAAGGCGGGTAAATCAATCAAAAATGAAGCTTGTGAGTAGATCATCTCTAGGAAGATTAGCCACCCTAGACTTAGACTAAGACCTGGTCTATAGAAAGGGGAAACCCTCTGTAGTTGGGGAGCGATAGGTGGGGATTAATTGCTATTTGAATGCCTTTCTTTGCCTCTTGAAAGGCGGTTAAACACAACCAAAGGTAGGAAAGAGCTAGAAGGAAGGGAAGACTGATTAACTCGCTTTCGAGAACTAAGATTGACTGCTTCCAGACTCCTTGATAGAGATGAAACATTCTTCAATAGTTGTACCACATTCATGGAGGACGACACATTAGAGGATTGGGGTATAAGCACGGAGGGATCTAAAAATGGAGTCTTCGAGTAGGAGATTCTAGTTCACAGCAAGATGCGGGCACTCCCGCTAGTCCCATAGCAAGAAGCGGTAAGGATGCATAGTAAGGACCCCTATGCTGTACTTCGCTCCAATGAGAGACCATCACCAGTACTATACCAAGCATAGGGCCTTCTAATGTACCGGAGCGCACATTAATCTAATTGAAATCCGGTAAGAGAAGGACTTGACTTGATCACGCTGCCCAGTATACTAGTATAGAATGGTTCGTTCCAGTGATAGATTGGTTTAGAAAGATCGTATCGAGATCGCTTTTTCTCAATCTAGTAATAGGGGTCAAAAGAGACCTTTCGGGGCTTGGGCTAGCTTGGATCTTTTCCTCTGACTTTGATTGCTTGATTGTGCTAAAGGCTTTGCCATGTCATTCCCTTTGATTGCTAGTAAGAAGGTAAGTCGCTTCCTTGTGGATAGCTGCACTTCCTTCGCTTCCGGCTTCCGGGCTTCCCTTCGACGATGTAGTTTTCTTCGCACCCCGATTGAAGAAAGCCTTTCGTTTGGTCTCGTCGTGAGTAACCTTCCGCACCCACTGAATGAACGGAGCGAGCCTTAGAATAAACCGGAGCCTCAGGAACTATAGCTGCTGGAATTGAACTGCTTGAGCTGCTAGTATAGACGACGGATCTTGTTGGGACTGTTGGAACTGATTGAGCTAGACCTCCACTTCCCTAGTTGATGACGAAAGAAGGGGTGGAGAAGAATCTCCCTGTGGGCCTAGGGTTGGTTCAATTGCTGAAACTGTACTGGGCCTTATTATTATTAATAGAAGAATTGGATGAATGGTATTATTTCGATTAGCTCTTGTGGGATAAGAAATGGAGAAGCACTTTAGAAATCGGACCCCCTCAAGCCGGTAAAAAAGGAAAAAGCCTTTCTTTGTAGTAGGTTCGACTCCCACAGGAGCTATTACCAATCTAATTGGTACTTTCCTTTTATTGATTCTTAGCTCTTGCTGTCAATTACGGATTCTTTAGCGATGTAAAGCCATCAGGCAGTAGACCGGCAAGGGAACGGCTGTCTCGGTATTCGTTCTTGAATCAGTGACTGAGAGTAAGGGCTAGTGATCAATAAAATCAGACTAGTGGGGCATCTTCCTTTTCGTAGTAAGCAACTCTCTTTAGAAAGCTCTTTCTTTATCGAAGTAAAGAGTAGTTCCTCTTGTTGAAGTCGTTCCTCTCCTTTTAGGCGAGCTACTTCCTTCCTCTTGTTCCTATTCTCCGATTCGGAATCAGATCGGATCCCGAACTCCTCCATAAGTCTTTCGGGCTCTGTAGAGCGTTAGAATGCGTCTTCTGGTCCTCGTGTGGGTGATTCCCCATCTGATTCGTTAAACGTTGGTTTCTCAGTAATAAGATCGCTGTCTGCTGGGATCTAGTCCATGAAAGAAAGACCTTTTCCGCTATAGAGCTACGTGTACACCGCCACGTCGAGACTCTCTTTCGAAAGTGAGATCACCACCGGCTTGTTGAAGAGGGAAAGATCACTCCCTTGCTCTAGCAAAGCTCTTGGGATTCAAGTGAAAGCAGTTACTATCTATATGGAATGAGTTCCCCTTCCTTCCTTGGTCTGATTGAATCATGGGTCATATGGGCCTGTAAAAAAATAGAAAATAGCTTTTGTAGTAAGCCTCGAACTCTAAATCTCAGAAATGGAAGACCCAGGTTGATTGCGAGATCTATAATTTAGATAGAATTTCTCATTCATTCCCAGGAATGGGGCTCTACCCTTCTCCATCGGATCCAATCGTTTTTGCCCTATCCTTTGACACCAACCTCTTCTTTTTTCCTGATGTGATGTGTGATGTGAACCGGGAATGCTGGTAGAGCAATCGAAGCTAGGGTGATCTTTTAGAAAGAAACTTAGTGCTTAGTGCAAAGAAGGTTTGACTAAAGCGCTTTTGTCACGTCTTAGCTTCAATTCACTCGTATATTCGTACGTTTTGAACAGTTCTTTTTCTTCTCCTTTCTATTACGAGATTTATTCTTCCGAAGGGCTTTACCTATAACTATAAAAGCTTTAAATCGACTCTTTCCTAGTCCTAGAGCTGGTGAAATTACACCTGATATGCCAACCGGACTACTTTGGGAATCTAAATTCTTTCGCACCCCTCTCTAACTCCCGGGTCTAAGCTTTTCTCTTCTGTCATTTAGGTACCCATCGCATTTGCTTTCTTTCTATCTATCTTTTACTTTTTTTAGAGTAACAATCTTCTTTTCTCTAGCTTAGATCTTAGTTTCTTATAATTACTGTATGACTAAGTTTTTCCAACTAGTAAGGAAGAAGTTCACCTTAAAGGACCTCTATCTCAAAACCCCCGGTATAAGAGATTCTCTTCACCAGTCTTCAAAAGCGGCCTCGGAGCGCAGTGTTAAGGTTGTAGTTGTTGAACGCGCAACCAGAGAGGAGAGCTATAGGAGCAAGACTGTGTTTGGACTGGACGCGCGCCGAACGAAGATCGTGTCTATTTACGCTCAAAAAATCCATATAGGTGGAAAGCTGGAAGCTTCAATAGTTCCCTGCTGAACCTTAGAGTGCTATGATGGGGTATTTCAGTCCGTCCCTACTAAAGCGGCTTAGGCGTCGCCACGGGTAGGGCATCAACCACAGCACAGGTTGCGGACCTATCGAGATGCTTCCTTGCAGAACCCAACAAGGGCTGTAACTCTATCGAGTGAGTGGGAAACCTTGTAAAGACGAGCAGGAGAATAGAGATCGGTCTGTCTTGTCTTAGACTAGCCCTACTCCATCCATCTTGGCTATCTTGAGCTTATTCATAAGCTTGGGGCTACTTTTCATTTTCTGCTTACAACTAGGGCTTCCAGCACTCATTCCTACGCTTAATCGGGTCTCATAGCCCCTGTGACCTTCACAGCCTGATTAATGCGCTTTAAAAGCGCACTTCTATGGCCCTTCGCCGAGCATTTTAGAGTTTCTTTCTCAGGATGTGCCTTTATCTTCACCGGTGGATTGGCATACTTATTGTGAACTTTTGTATGCGATTCCTGCTGTTCGTTTCCAGTGAGTGTAGCATTGATTTGTTATATAGTCTTGAGAAATGGTTGAGCATCTTGTATAATAATGTAGGTTTTAATAATGTCGAGCATCTTTTCGCTATGCTATGCTAGCTTCTTTGATTCAGAGCTAGTTTCAAACTATAGGGTAGGGGCTCTTCCCGCGCTATTGCGTACCTACTTAGCTTAGCTAGTTTAGGGCTTCTATCGCGTATAGCTGGCGAAAAACACGGGTTTTAAAAGCTAGAGACGTTCAATCCATGCTTTTTTATGATAGCTATTTAATCTTTTTAGTGAATCCATGGTCGCCCCCGTCACAAAGTTGCTAATGCCTTTCGGTACGCCGTGCGCACGAAAGGATCTCCGCTGGTGTAGGGTTCTCGTCCTACAGACCCCATTTCGGTGCCATTGCAGTGGGCTCACTGGGCCCTCCAGTTTTTCGATCGCTCTTCTTGTGCGCGAAGTACAGCAAGCTATAGCCACTTTGCTTCCAAGCGCGGATCGTTCATCAAGTTGAGAGATCGGTTCTGACGTCGAACAGGTTGCCTCCCTAGGCGCGTCGGTGCGCGCGAAGGTTTTTGTGGGCCCACGGCATCTTGATCCGACCCTTCTCTTGACTCGCAAGACGCGCTTTACTCACCATAGAATAGATCGAGGGAGGTTCGAACTCCCATTGCCCGCTTGTCAGGCTAGATTCCATCCGATCTTGTTTGACTGCTTATATACAAAATAAGTTAACCCTTCCAAATAGCCCAGAAAATGACAGCCATCAAAAGACCTAAGCCCATATAGCCTCGGCCTGTCCAAATGATGTTCAGCGGTCTCTACCCAAGTAGCTGTGGCCCATGATCCAAAGGACCCGCAACCTGTCAATCATGCTATCCTTACCTTCCAACCAATCGGCCAATCACGCTATCCTTACCTTTCAACCAACCCCTTCGATTCCGCTTCTGCAGCAGTATATAATCTCGGTCCCTTATCTTGATGCCTACAGCTCAATTTGTTGTTTCGAGAGTCTTCCGGCTGTTTTTAAGGTTAGCTGCCGGAGATGGTGGCCAGAGTGCAATACGCTTCCGTTGGGCTGGGATGAGGGCTGTCTTCCAGCTCGAGTTCACCACCGGGGGGAGGAAGTGCGCAGTTTGCAGTTTGCAATCCTATTATAGTTCGCGTGCGTGTAAGCCTTAAGCGTAGTTCCTTCCTTGTCTGTAAGCGCTCTAAGGAGAGTGAGGTACTCTCGAATGGGAGGACCTTTAGGTCTTGCTTTTAAGTTTAGGCTTTCAGTTATGAGTAGAACTAGGTATAAGCCAATTTGGATTTAACAAAAACGCGAGTTTTAAAACCCTTAAATTGTGTTGTGGCTTTCGAGCTCCTTTATTAGTAGGGTTGCTGGGAATCAATCCCTTAGCAAACCACTAATAGCCAAGGGCTAGATTGAATTGAAATCTATGGAATTGCCCTGGCGTTGATCTCGCAACGGCCTTCCAGCACGTCCTCATATCGCGTCCGCCACCACAGCTTCGTATCCCCAGAAAGATACATTGTTGCCATTGTGACTTGGTCGTCAAAAGGGGCACGAACAGCCTTAATTAAAGTACTGTTCCATGTCCCAGAGGTCTTCGAGCCTTGGCATTTCGAATCCCCCGTTGAATGGCTGCGGTTCCGGGACTCAAATGCGTCTGGAGTCGCCAGGTGAGACACTGAAGGTTCACGAACCGGAGACCTATCTCCACAGCAAGCTCCTCACCTCAATTTGACCCAGTCCGTCACGCTTTGGACATCGCCACCGGGATCGTTGAGGCCCCATGAAGACGGCTCTCCTTCACTGGGAAGACGCGGTACTCATTAGCGAGCGTCTGGTGACCAACGATTCCTGATTCTCCTGCCTTTCTGCCATAGTCTACACTTGTCCGCCCAAATGGTCGACCTTGCCATCAAGTTGGGTCACTCGATCCTTGAGTGTTTCCTTAGCAACAGCCGCCGCAGACAGCGCTCCACTGCTATCGTCAAGCTTGGACATGGTGCAACAAGAAGAGAATTAGCAGAAATCCGAAAGCCATAACTCCGCTCCGATACCTCCTAAAGTGAAATAGACACGCGCACGGGTAGAGAGTCTGCCTGAGTTTAAAGTCTTTCTGTCTTTTAAACCTCTAAGAGACATTTGAAACTTGGCTGTAAGTTCGTACTTAATCTCTCTTCTTAGTGACATAAGCCAAAGTCCCTCGGAAAGAAAAGAAAAAGAAAGACTTTAAGGAATAACTTACAGACCATCTGAATTCTATCTCTTAGAGTCTCTTTCATTCTTAGTGACATAAGTTAAGTCCCTAGCGGATAAGCCGATATCTCGAAGACCATCGCTTTTGGCACCTTTTCTTACACCACGGGAACAACCCAAGAACTCTATACTGGCCGTCGGGGGAACGCATGTTACCTAAACCAACCTTGAGCGGATCCCAAGTTAGCCCTTGGTCTCTAACTAGAAAAAGTAAATGCTTGAGTGAGAAGGCCTTCATTGACCGAATCAAGGGCAGAGCTAGAGGTGAAATGAAGCAATTCGGGAACTAGATCGCTATCTCATCTCTGAAACATTAATCTTAATCCAACGAGGGCGGGAGGTGAAGATTTAAGACAGAAACGAATAAGATCACAAAAGGAATCCCTACTCTCTTTTATCAAATGTCGGAAAACCCGGTTCATAGAATATATGGATAATAAACATGCCAGAGGTCTTGAGTTCGTTTGCTCGTGGGTGCTGACGAGAAGGCTTTTATTGGGGACGAATACTGGAGGACAGGACTTTCTATGGTCTTCGAGGAGAGTGGCACGAAAGCGGGACTTGAGAGTTGGGGTAACTGCGAAAGGAAAGAAAGATGCTCCTGTAGCGGGGGAAAGAGACCTTGGAAGACGTAAATAGGCTTCTCATGCCTTGAGCAGGTGAGAACGGTGGGGTTTATGTCCAAAGCTCGGACTGACAAGGGGTGCTTCTGATGCTTTAGTTAAATGTCCTTAAGCCGACGATGCGCTCCATACGTTAGGGAAATCATGCTTCTGTGTCCTAAATCCTAAAGGAATGGGCATCAACACTGGCTCTTTGGTCGTTTGAAGGAACGTTAGCCATACCATGTAACTACAAGACGAGGGAACCTAAGGAAGGTCTCTTTCCGAAGAGGTCGGCTTCCTCTCGAAGGCATGTTTTATCCTTGCAAAAGTGTTCCATCTTGCCTAAGATTTTCTCTTCCTCTGAAAGCCTACGCCTACGGAGATCTTGAATTCTTAGTTATAACACTTAGTTACCTGAATGGGCAGACTGACCTTTCGTTACCTTACTTTGTTTCA